GGCGAATAACAGGATTTGAACCTGTGACTCTTAGAACCACAACCTAATACTCTTACCAACTGAGTTATATCCACCAAAAATCTAGGGGTCTTAACTGACTCTTTTAGATTCTTTCTTTTTGATTTGTTGAAAAAAAAGCTAGCGCGAAAATGAAAACATAAAGACGGTAATCTAACAAATGTTCCATGAAAAATAACATTTGTCGAATACTTATAAATAACGTCAGACCAATTAAAATTGCAAGCGTGTAGTGGTAAAGATAGCCCGTTTGTGTTTTGTGTAAATTAGATGCAATCCTTAAAGAAACTAAAGACAAACCAGTTGGTCCTAAAGTTTCAAAAATACCCCTATCAATAAATTTGTAACTGGTGGAGTAGCCGAACCTAAAAAAAACTTGGCCTAGACAATTATTGTAGATTTTATCGAAGAACCATTTTCGATTTAAAAAGCTATAATATTTTTTACCAAAATCCGAAATTTTTAGTAAAAACAACTCTTTAGATTTAAAGTTATATAAAACAAATCCCAGAAGAAGCCCACATAAGCTTAAACTTACGGGCAAAGTTTTGTAAAAAGAAGGAATAAATTCAGCGTCGAACATGTTTAAATTTTTTACACTGACATAAATGGCATTTCCGAAGAAGTCACTGCCTAAACCGACTAGAAGATCTTTGGTGAGGTAGCCAATAAATAGACTTAAAATGGCTAAACAACCTAAAGCAATGCAAATGCTTTGACCTGAATCAAGAGCACAACAAATCGTTTTTTTAAAACCTGTGGGCTTCGATAAAAAAGTTAAATAAATTAATCTTATTGAATAAAAGGCAGTTAAAAAAGCCCCCGTCGTACCTAAAAAGTAACAAAAATGTCCTGTTGAGTTATATTTGCCATAAGCCACTTCGAGTATCAAATCTTTTGAGTAAAAACCTGCTAAAAAAGGAAAACCCATTAGCGTCAAAGAGCCTATAATCATTGTAGAGTAGGTAAATGGGACTAAATTTTTTAGGCCGCCCATTTTTCTCATGTCTTGTTCATCATTTACTGCATGGATCACAGAACCTGCGCTTAAAAAAAGCAAAGCTTTAAAAAAAGCATGGTTACTTAAATGAAACACGCTTACGGAATAGTTAGATAAACCGCAAGCGAAAACCATATACCCCAATTGACTACATGTCGAATAAGCAATTACTCGTTTCAAATCGTTTTGTAATAGTCCGGTAGTCGATGCGAACAAAGATGTTGTTGCCCCTAAAATGGCGATGAACTCTAAGACAGAAAACGTGTGTTCATAAATAAACGAACTTCTAACGATTAAAAAGACGCCTGCCGTCACCATAGTAGCAGCATGAATTAATGCAGAAACAGGGGTAGGACCTTCCATAGCATCAGGTAACCATGTGTGCAATCCTAGCTGGGCGGATTTACCGACGGCACCTAAAAATAAAAAAATTCCTATCGTAGTTAACAACTCTAAATTGAAATTTAAAAAACTTGCACTGCTATTTTTGAAAAAAGGCGACAATATTGCTACTGTAGCATAATCAACTGATTTGTAGTTTGCAAAAATTAATATGATTCCAATTAACAGACTGAAATCCCCGATCCGGTTTATGATCATAGCCTTAATAGCAGCTTTATTCGCTTGTATTCTTGTAAACCAGAAATTTATCAGCAAATAAGAACACAGACCGACACCTTCCCAACCCACAAACATTTGAATAAAATTATCTGCGGTTACTAAAATTAACATGAAAAAAGTAAATAAAGATAAATAAGACATGAATCTTGGCAAATGTGGGTCGTGCGACATGTATTCTACAGAATACAAATGTACTAAAAAAGAGATCGAAATAACTACAATGCACATAGTTGCTGTAAGACTATCAAACATAAAACCCCAATCCACATGCAATACTTCAGAGCTAATCCATGTCGTTAGCTTTATGTAAACAACGGAGTTAGATAGAGCTACTTCATAAAATATAAAAAAAGAAATAAAAAGAGATAAAAACAGACAACTAGTTGTTACGAATATAGAGCCTAAAGGTCCTAAATGTTTACCGAATAATCCGGCGAAACAAGAACCGATTGCGGATAAAAAAACTACCAATAAATACATAATTATGTTAGAAAAAGTGGGATTTGAACCCACGATACAAGCTGTTCCTGTATAAAGATTTAGCAGATCTTCGCTATAAACCTCTCAGCCATTTTTCTTTTATAAATATTTTTTTAAACTAAAGCTTTGGAAGAAGTGAGATTCGAACTTACAATATCCGGGGAATGAGCCCAGCTGGTTGCCAATTACCGACATCCTTCCTCAATTGAAGCAATTATATCTTTAATGGGGCTTGAACCCATGTTCTTGCCGTGAAAAGGCAATGTCCTAACCTCTAGACGACAAAGACTTTTTTTACAAGTCTGGAGCAAATTTTAAACAATAGTGGGGTCGAACCGCTAACCTTCTCGTTGTAAGCAAGATACTCTACCGATTGAGTTAATTGTTTGAAAAGATTTGCTTGTATTCCAGAGGAAAACGTTTACATTACAAAGAAAGGGGACTTTCTTATTGAGGGTCGAATTCCCCCCCCGCCTAAGGAAACTTGGTCGTAAAAGCGTGAAAACCTGTTAATTTGATGCTTATCAGTAAAGGCTTAAATCGTCACGGATCCTTAAAAGCCAGTAAACGCCTTGGAATGAAAAATCTTGCTGATAAAAATGTTCTTTGGGATGAAAAATCTTCTCGGGTGAAACTTCCATCCAAATACAAAAAATTGTTGATTTGAAGCTTACCGGCAGACGCTTAAATCATTGAAAATAGAAAATATTTGGAAGCTGGTGAAAAGATTTGAAGTTTTCTTGCCAGGGTGGAAAATTTTCGTCACTTATTTTCCTTCAACCTGTCGTTGGTAGTGAAACTTCTCTTTGAGATGAAAAACCTTATCGGTGAAACTTCCATCCAAATACAAAAATCTTGTCGATTTGATCCTTACCAGTAAAGGCTTAAATCGTCACGAATCCTTAAAGGCCAGTAAACGCCTTGGAATGAAAAATCTTGCTGATAAAACTGTTCTTTGGGATGAAAAATCTTCTCGGTGAAACTTCTCTTTGAGATGAAAAACCTTGTCGGCGAAACTTCCATCCAAATACAAAAATCTTGTCGATTTGATCCTTACCAGTAAAGGCTTAAATCGTCGCAAATCCTCAAAAGCCAGTAAACGCCTTGGAACGAAAAATCTTGCTGGTGAAACTTCCATTAAAATACAAAAATCTTGTCGATTTGATCCTTATCAGTAAAGGCTTAAATCGTCACAAATCTTCAAAAGCCAGTAAACGCCTTGGAATGAAAAATCTTTTCGATGAAACTTCCATCCAAATACAAAAAATTGTTGATTTGAAGCTTACCGGCAGACGCTTAAATCATTGAAAATAGAAAATATTTGGAAGCTGGTGAAAAGATTTGAAGTTTCCTTACCAGGGTCGAAAATTTTCGTCACTTATTTTTCCTTCAACCTGTCGTTGGTAGTGAAACTTCTCTTTGAGATGAAAAACCTTATCGGTGAAACTTCCATCCAAATACAAAAATCTTGTCGATTTGATCCTTACCAGTAAAGGCTTAAATCGTCACGAATCCTTAAAGGCCAGTAAACGCCTTGGAATGAAAAATCTTTTCGATGAAACTTCCATCCAAATACAAAAAATTGTTGATTTGAAGCTTACCGGCAGACGCTTAAATCATTGAAAATAGAAAATATTTGGAAGCTGGTGAAAAGATTTGAAGTTTTCTTGCCAGGGTGGAAAATTTTCGTCACTTATTTTCCTTCAACCTGTCGTTGGTAGTGAAACTTCTCTTTGAGATGAAAAACCTTATCGGTGAAACTTCCATCCAAATACAAAAATCTTGTCGATTTGATCCTTACCAGTAAAGGCTTAAATCGTCACGAATCCTTAAAGGCCAGTAAACGCCTTGGAATGAAAAATCTTGCTGATAAAACTGTTCTTTGGGATGAAAAATCTTCTCGGTGAAACTTCTCTTTGAGATGAAAAACCTTGTCGGCGAAACTTCCATCCAAATACAAAAATCTTGTCGATTTGATCCTTACCAGTAAAGGCTTAAATCGTCGCAAATCCTCAAAAGCCAGTAAACGCCTTGGAACGAAAAATCTTGCTGGTGAAACTTCCATTAAAATACAAAAATCTTGTCGATTTGATCCTTATCAGTAAAGGCTTAAATCGTCACAAATCTTCAAAAGCCAGTAAACGCCTTGGAATGAAAAATCTTTTCGATGAAACTTCCATCCAAATACAAAAAATTGTTGATTTGAAGCTTACCGGCAGACGCTTAAATCATTGAAAATAGAAAATATTTGGAAGCTGGTGAAAAGATTTGAAGTTTCCTTACCAGGGTCGAAAATTTTCGTCACTTATTTTTCCTTCAACCTGTCGTTGGTAGTGAAACTTCTCTTTGAGATGAAAAACCTTATCGGTGAAACTTCCATCCAAATACAAAAAATTGTTGATTTGAAGCTTACCAGCAGACGCTTAAATCATTGAAAATAGAAAATATTTGGAAGCTGGTGAAAAGATTTGAAGTTTTCTTGCCAGGGTGGAAAATTTTCGTCACTTATTTTCCTTCAACCTGTCGTTGGTAGTGAAACTTCTCTTTGAGATGAAAAACCTTATCGGTGAAACTTCCATCCAAATACAAAAATCTTGTCGATTTGATCCTTACCAGTAAAGGCTTAAATCGTCACGAATCCTTAAAGGCCAGTAAACGCCTTGGAATGAAAAATCTTGCTGATAAAACTGTTCTTTGGGATGAAAAATCTTCTCGGTGAAACTTCTCTTTGAGATGAAAAACCTTATCGGCGAAACTTCCATCCAAATACAAAAATCTTGTCGATTTGATCCTTACCAGTAAAGGCTTAAATCGTCGCAAATCCTCAAAAGCCAGTAAACGCCTTGGAACGAAAAATCTTGCTGGTGAAACTTCCATTAAAATACAAAAATCTTGTCGATTTGATCCTTATCAGTAAAGGCTTAAATCGTCACAAATCTTCAAAAGCCAGTAAACGCCTTGGAATGAAAAATCTTTTCGATGAAACTTCCATCCAAATACAAAAAATTGTTGATTTGAAGCTTACCGGCAGACGCTTAAATCATTGAAAATAGAAAATATTTGGAAGCTGGTGAAAAGATTTGAAGTTTTCTTGCCAGGGTGGAAAATTTTCGTCACTTATTTTCCTTCAACCTGTCGTTGGTAGTGAAACTTCTCTTTGAGATGAAAAACCTTATCGGTGAAACTTCCATCCAAATACAAAAATCTTGTCGATTTGATCCTTACCAGTAAAGGCTTAAATCGTCACGAATCCTTAAAGGCCAGTAAACGCCTTGGAATGAAAAATCTTGCTGATAAAACTGTTCTTTGGGATGAAAAATCTTCTCGGTGAAACTTCTCTTTGAGATGAAAAACCTTGTCGGCGAAACTTCCATCCAAATACAAAAATCTTGTCGATTTGATCCTTATCAGTAAAGGCTTAAATCGTCACAAATCTTCAAAAGCCAGTAAACGCCTTGGAATGAAAAATCTTTTCGATGAAACTTCCATCCAAATACAAAAAATTGTTGATTTGAAGCTTACCGGCAGACGCTTAAATCATTGAAAATAGAAAATATTTGGAAGCTGGTGAAAAGATTTGAAGTTTCCTTACCAGGGTCGAAAATTTTCGTCACTTATTTTTCCTTCAACCTGTCGTTGGTAGTGAAACTTCTCTTTGAGATGAAAAACCTTATCGGTGAAACTTCCATTAAAATACAAAAATCTTGTCAATTTGATCCTTATCAGTAAAGGCTTAAATCGTCACAAATCTTCAAAAGCCAGTAAACGCCTTGGAACGAAAAATCTTGCTGGTGAAACTTCTCTTTGGGATGAAAAACTTCATCGGTGAAACTTCCATCCAAATACAAAAAATTGTTGATTTGAAGCTTACCGACAGACGCTTAAATCATTGAAAATAGAAAATATTTGGAAGCTGGTGAAAAGATTTGAAGTTTTCTTGCCAGGGTGGAAAATTTTCGTCACTTATTTTCCTTCAACCTGTCGTTGGTAGTGAAACTTCTCTTTGAGATGAAAAACCTTATCGGTGAAACTTCCATCCAAATACAAAAATCTTGTCGATTTGATCCTTACCAGTAAAAGCTTAAATCGTCACAAATCTTCAAAAGCCAGTAAACGCCTTGGAATGAAAAATCTTTTCGATGAAACTTCCATCCAAATACAAAAAATTGTTGATTTGAAGCTTACCGGCAGACGCTTAAATCATTGAAAATAGAAAATATTTGGAAGCTGGTGAAAAGATTTGAAGTTTCCTTACCAGGGTCGAAAATTTTCGTCACTTATTTTTCCTTCAACCTGTCGTTGGTAGTGAAACTTCTCTTTGGGACGAAAAATCTTACCGGCGAAACTTCCATCCAAATACAAAAAATTGTTGATTTGAAGCTTACCGACAGACGCTTAAATCATTGAAAATAGAAAATATTTGGAAGCTGGTGAAAAGATTTGAAGTTTTCTTGCCAGGGTGGAAAATTTTCGTCACTTATTTTCCTTCAACCTGTCGTTGGTAGTGAAACTTCTCTTTGAGATGAAAAACCTTATCGGTGAAACTTCCATCCAAATACAAAAATCTTGTCGATTTGATCCTTACCAGTAAAGGCTTAAATCGTCACAAATCTTCAAAAGCCAGTAAACGCCTTGGAATGAAAAATCTTTTCGGTGAAACTTCCATCCAAATACAAAAAATTGTTGATTTGAAGCTTACCGGCAGACGCTTAAATCATTGAGAATCGAAAATATTTGGAAGCTGGTGGAAAAGATTTGAAGTTCTCTTACCAGGGTCGAAAATTTTCATCACTTATTTTTCCTTCAACCTGTCGTTGGTAATGAGACTTCTCTTTGGGATGAAAAATTCCGTGGAAATACGAAAGAACTGTTGATTTGAAGCTTACCGGCAGACGCTTAAATCATTGAGAATCGAAAATGTTTGGAAGCTGGTGGAAAAGATTTGAAGTTCTCTTACCAGGGTCGAAAATTTTCATCACTTATTTTTCCTTCAACCTGTCGTTGGTAGTGAAACTTCTCTTTGGGATGAAAAACCTTCTCGGTGGAACTTTCATCCAGATACAAAAAATTGTTGATTTGAAGCTTACCGGCAGACACTTAAATCATTGAGGATCGAAAATATTTGGAAGCTGGTGAAAAGATTTGAAGTTCTCTTACTAGGGTCGAAAATTTTCATCACTTACTTTTCCTTAAATATAAAGTATTGGAACTTCTTAGCCCCCACGGCGAGTGAGTGGGTCCGTTTAGGACTTCTTAAGAATTATTGGTTATATATATCTCTTGAATCACCCAAGAATTATTGGTTATATATATCTCTTCTAGCCCCCACGGCGATTGAGTGGGTCCGCTTAGGACTTCTTAAGAATTATTCCCTATATATATCTCTTGGATCACCCAGGAATTATTCCCTATATATATCTCTTGGAATTAGCCCCACGGCGCATGAGTGTTAGATCTGTCGGTTTAATCACCTCCCCTTGGTTACCCAGGAATTATCATCCATCTATATCTCTTGGAGGTTACCCAGGAATTATCATCCATTTATATCTCTTGGAGTTAGCCCCACGGCGATTGAGTGTCAGATCTGCCCTTGCCCGGGCCCCTGCCCCGTTCCTTACAAGGGTCGAAAATTTTCATCACTTACTTTTCCTTAAATATAAAGTATTGGAACTTCTTAGCCCCCACGGCGAGTGAGTGGGTCCGTTTAGGACTTCTTAAGAATTATTGGTTATATATATCTCTTGAATCACCCAAGAATTATTGGTTATATATATCTCTTCTAGCCCCCACGGCGATTGAGTGGGTCCGCTTAGGACTTCTTAAGAATTATTCCCTATATATATCTCTTGGATCACCCAGGAATTATTCCCTATATATATCTCTTGGATCACCCAGGAATTATTCCCTATATATATCTCTTGGAATTAGCCCCACGGCGCATGAGTGTTAGATCTGTCGGTTTAATCACCTCCCCTTGGTTACCCAGGAATTATCATCCATCTATATCTCTTGGAGGTTACCCAGGAATTATCATCCATTTATATCTCTTGGAGTTAGCCCCACGGCGATTGAGTGTCAGATCTGCCCTTGCCCTTGCCCGGGCCCCTGCCCCGTTCCTTACAAGGGTCGAAAATTTTCATCACTTACTTTTCCTTAAATACAAAGTATTGGAATTTTTTTCTGAAAGGACGAAAAATTTTCTCGGTGAAACTTCCCATCCAAATACAAAAATCTTGTTGATTTGATCCTTACCAGTAAAGGCTTAAATCGTCACAAATCCTCAAAAGCCAGTAAACGTCTTGGAATGAAAAATCTTGCCGGTGAAACTTCTCTTTGGGACGAAAAATCTTCTCGGTGAAACTTCCATCAAAATACAAAAAATCTGTTGATTTGATCCTTACCAGTAAAGGCTTAAATCGTCACAAATCCTCAAAAGCCAGTAAACGCCTTGGAATGAAAAATCTTGCCGGTGAAACTTCTCTTTGAGACGAAAAATCTTACCAGTGAAACTTCTCTTTGGGACGAAAAATCTTACCGGTGAAACTTCCATCCAAATACAAAAATCTTGTCGATTTGATCCTTACCAGTAAAGGCTTAAATCGTCACAAACCTTCAAAAGCCAGTAAACGCCTTGGAATGAAAAATCTTGCTGGTGAAACTGTTCTTTGGGATGAAAAATCTTCTCGGTGAAACTTCCATCCAAATACAAAAATCTTGTTGATTTGATCCTTACCAGTAAAGGCTTAAATCGTCACAAATCCTCAAAAGCCAGTAAACGCCTTGGAACGAAAAATCTTACAGGTGAAACTTCTCTTTGGGATGAAAAACTTCATCGGTGAAACTTCCATCCAAATACAAAAATCTGTTGATTTGATCTTTACCAGTAAAGGCTTAAATCGTCACAAATCCTCAAAAGCCAGTAAACGCCTTGGAATGAAAAATCTTGCCGGTGAAACTTCTCTTTGGGACGAAAAATCTTCTCGGTGAAACTTCCATCCAAATACAAAAAATCTGTTGATTTGATCCTTATCAGTAAAGGCTTAAATCGTCACAAATCTTCAAAAGCCAGTAAACGCCTTGGAATGAAAAATCTTGCCGGTGAAACTGTTCTTTGGGATGAAAAATCTTCTCGGTGAAACTTCCATCCAAATACAAAAACCTTGTTGATTTGATCCTTACCAGTAAAGGCTTAAATCGTCACAAATCTTCAAAAGCCAGTAAACGCCTTGGAATGAAAAATCTTGCTGGTGAAACTGTTCTTTGGGATGAAAAATCTTACCGGTGAAACTTCCATCCAAATACAAAAATCTTGTTGATTTGATCCTTACCAGTAAAGGCTTAAATCGTCACAAATCCTCAAAAGCCAGTAAACGCCTTGGAACGAAAAATCTTACCAGTGAAACTTCTCTTTGGGACGAAAAATCTTACCGGTGAAACTTCCATCAAAATACAAAAATCTTGTCGATTTGATCCTTATCAGTAAAGGCTTAAATCGTCACAAATCCTCAAAAGCCAGTAAACGCCTTGGAACGAAAAATCTTACCAGTGAAACTGTTCTTTGGGATGAAAAATCTTCTCGGTGAAACTTCCATCAAAACACAAAAATCTTGTTGATTTGATCCTTACCAGTAAAGGCTTAAATCGTCACAAATCCTCAAAAGCCAGTAAACGCCTTGGAACGAAAAATCTTACCAGTGAAACTTCTCTTTGGGACGAAAAATCTTACCGGTGAAACTTCCATCCAAATACAAAAATCTTGTCGATTTGATCCTTATCAGTAAAGGCTTAAATCGTCACAAATCCTCAAAAGCCAGTAAACGCCTTGGAACGAAAAATCTCACAGGTGAAACTTCTCTTTGGGATGAAAAACTTCATCGGTGAAACTTCCATCCAAATACAAAAATCTGTTGATTTGATCTTTACCAGTAAAGGCTTAAATCGTCACAAATCCTCAAAAGCCAGTAAACGCCTTGGAATGAAAAATCTTGCCGGTGAAACTTCTCTTTGGGACGAAAAATCTTCTCGGTGAAACTTCCATCCAAATACAAAAAATCTGTTGATTTGATCCTTACCAGTAAAGGCTTAAATCGTCACAAATCTTCAAAAGCCAGTAAACGCCTTGGAATGAAAAATCTTGCTGGTGAAACTGTTCTTTGGGATGAAAAATCTTACCGGTGAAACTTCCATCCAAATACAAAAATCTTGTTGATTTGATCCTTACCAGTAAAGGCTTAAATCGTCACAAATCCTCAAAAGCCAGTAAACGCCTTGGAATGAAAAATCTTGCTAGTGAAACTGTTCTTTGGGATGAAAAATCTTCTCGGTGAAACTTCCATCAAAACACAAAAATCTTGTTGATTTGATCCTTACCAGTAAAGGCTTAAATCGTCACAAACCTTCAAAAGCCAGTAAACGCCTTGGAACGAAAAATCTTACCGGTGAAACTTCCATCCAAATACAAAAATCTTGTCGATTTGATCCTTACCAGTAAAGGCTTAAATCGTCACAAATCCTCAAAAGCCAGTAAACGCCTTGGGACGAAAAATCTTACCGGTGAAACTTCCATCCAAATACAAAAATCTTGTCGATTTGATCCTTATCAGTAAAGGCTTAAATCGTCACAAATCCTCAAAAGCCAGTAAACGCCTTGGAATGAAAAATCTTGCCGGTGAAACTTCTCTTTGGGACGAAAAATCTTACCGGTGAAACTTCCATCCAAATACAAAAATCTTGTCGATTTGATCCTTACCAGTACAGGCTTAAATCGTCACAAACCTTCAAAAGCCAGTAAACGCCTTGGAATGAAAAATCTTGCCGGTGAAACTGTTCTTTGGGATGAAAAATCTTCTCGGTGAAACTTCCATCCAAATACAAAAATCTTGTTGATTTGATCCTTACCAGTAAAGGCTTAAATCGTCACAAATCCTCAAAAGCCAGTAAACGCCTTGGAACGAAAAATCTTACCAGTGAAACTTCTCTTTGGGACGAAAAATCTTACCGGTGAAACTTCCATCCAAATACAAAAATCTTGTTGATTTGATCCTTACCAGTAAAGGCTTAAATCGTCACAAATCTTCAAAAGCCAGTAAACGCCTTGGAATGAAAAATCTTGCCGGTGAAACTGTTCTTTGGGATGAAAAATCTTCTCGGTGAAACTTCCATCCAAATACAAAAATCTTGTCGATTTGATCCTTATCAGTAAAGGCTTAAATCGTCACAAATCCTCAAAAGCCAGTAAACGCCTTGGAATGAAAAATCTTGCCGGTGAAACTTCTCTTTGGGATGAAAAACTTCATCGGTGAAACTTCCATCAAAATACAAAAATCTTGTTGATTTGATCCTTACCAGTAAAGGCTTAAATCGTCACAAATCCTCAAAAGCCAGTAAACGCCTTGGAATGAAAAATCTTGCCGGTGAAACTTCTCTTTGGGACGAAAAATCTTACCGGTGAAACTTCCATCAAAATACAAAAATCTTGTCGATTTGATCCTTATCAGTAAAGGCTTAAATCGTCACAAATCCTCAAAAGCCAGTAAACGCCTTGGAACGAAAAATCTTACCAGTGAAACTTCTCTTTGGGACGAAAAACTTCATCGGTGAAACTTCCATCAAAATACAAAAATCTTGTCGATTTGATCCTTATCAGTAAAGGCTTAAATCGTCACAAATCCTCAAAAGCCAGTAAACGCCTTGGAATGAAAAATCTTGCCGGTGAAACTTCTCTTTGGGACGAAAAATCTTACCGGTGAAACTTCCATCAAAATACAAAAATCTTGTCGATTTGATCCTTACCAGTAAAGGCTTAAATCGTCACAAATCCTCAAAAGCCAGTAAACGCCTTGGGACGAAAAATCTTCTCGGTGAAACTTCCATCAAAATACAAAAAATCTGTTGATTTGATCCTTACCAGTAAAGGCTTAAATCGTCACAAATCTTCAAAAGCCAGTAAACGCCTTGGAACGAAAAATCTTACAGGTGAAACTTCTCTTTGGGATGAAAAACTTCATCGGTGAAACTTCCATCAAAATACAAAAATCTTGTTGATTTGATCCTTACCAGTAAAGGCTTAAATCGTCACAAATCCTCAAAAGCCAGTAAACGCCTTGGAACGAAAAATCTTACCAGTGAAACTTCTCTTTGGGACGAAAAATCTTACCGGTGAAACTTCCATCCAAATACAAAAATCTTGTCGATTTGATCCTTATCAGTAAAGGCTTAAATCGTCACAAATCCTCAAAAGCCAGTAAACGCCTTGGAATGAAAAATCTTGCCGGTGAAACTTCTCTTTGGGACGAAAAATCTTCTCGGTGAAACTTCCATCAAAATACAAAAAATCTGTTGATTTGATCCTTACCAGTAAAGGCTTAAATCGTCACAAATCTTCAAAAGCCAGTAAACGCCTTGGAATGAAAAATCTTGCTGGTGAAACTGTTCTTTGGGATGAAAAATCTTACCGGTGAAACTTCCATCCAAATACAAAAATCTTGTTGATTTGATCCTTACCAGTAAAGGCTTAAATCGTCACAAATCTTCAAAAGCCAGTAAACGCCTTGGAATGAAAAATCTTGCCGGTGAAACTGTTCTTTGGGATGAAAAATCTTCTCGGTGAAACTTCCATCCAAATACAAAAATCTTGTCGATTTGATCCTTATCAGTAAAGGCTTAAATCGTCACAAATCCTCAAAAGCCAGTAAACGCCTTGGAATGAAAAATCTTGCCGGTGAAACTTCTCTTTGGGACGAAAAATCTTACAGGTGAAACTTCTCTTTGGGACGAAAAATCTTACCGGTGAAACTTCCATCCAAATACAAAAATCTTGTTGATTTGATCCTTACCAGTAAAGGCTTAAATCGTCACAAATCCTCAAAAGCCAGTAAACGCCTTGGAACGAAAAATCTTACCAGTGAAACTTCTCTTTGGGACGAAAAATCTTCTCGGTGAAACTTCCATCCAAATACAAAAATCTTGTTGATTTGATCCTTACCAGTAAAGGCTTAAATCGTCACAAATCTTCAAAAGCCAGTAAACGCCTTGGAATGAAAAATCTTGCCGGTGAAACTGTTCTTTGGGATGAAAAATCTTCTCGGTGAAACTTCCATCCAAATACAAAAATCTTGTCGATTTGATCCTTATCAGTAAAGGCTTAAATCGTCACAAATCCTCAAAAGCCAGTAAACGCCTTGGAACGAAAAATCTTACAGGTGAAACTTCCATCAAAATACAAAAATCTTGTCGATTTGATCCTTATCAGTAAAGGCTTAAATCGTCACAAATCCTCAAAAGCCAGTAAACGCCTTGGAATGAAAAATCTTGCCGGTGAAACTTCTCTTTGGGACGAAAAATCTTACCGGTGAAACTTCCATCAAAATACAAAAATCTTGTCGATTTGATCCTTACCAGTACAGGCTTAAATCGTCACAAACCTTCAAAAGCCAGTAAACGCCTTGGAATGAAAAATCTTGCCGGTGAAACTGTTCTTTGGGATGAAAAATCTTCTCGGTGAAACTTCCATCCAAATACAAAAATCTTGTCGATTTGATCCTTATCAGTAAAGGCTTAAATCGTCACAAATCCTCAAAAGCCAGTAAACGCCTTGGAATGAAAAATCTTGCCGGTGAAACTTCTCTTTGGGACGAAAAATCTTACCGGTGAAACTTCCATCCAAATACAAAAATCTTGTCGATTTGATCCTTACCAGTACAGGCTTAAATCGTCACAAACCTTCAAAAGCCAGTAAACGCCTTGGAATGAAAAATCTTGCCGGTGAAACTGTTCTTTGGGATGAAAAATCTTCTCGGTGAAACTTCCATCCAAATACAAAAATCTTGTTGATTTGATCCTTACCAGTAAAGGCTTAAATCGTCACAAATCCTCAAAAGCCAGTAAACGCCTTGGAACGAAAAATCTTACCAGTGAAACTTCTCTTTGGGACGAAAAATCTTACCGGTGAAACTTCCATCCAAATACAAAAATCTTGTTGATTTGATCCTTACCAGTAAAGGCTTAAATCGTCACAAATCTTCAAAAGCCAGTAAACGCCTTGGAATGAAAAATCTTGCCGGTGAAACTGTTCTTTGGGATGAAAAATCTTCTCGGTGAAACTTCCATCCAAATACAAAAATCTTGTCGATTTGATCCTTATCAGTAAAGGCTTAAATCGTCACAAATCTTCAAAAGCCAGTAAACGCCTTGGAACGAAAAATCTTACCAGTGAAACTTCTCTTTGGGACGAAAAACTTCATCGGTGAAACTTCCATCAAAATACAAAAATCTTGTCGATTTGATCCTTATCAGTAAAGGCTTAAATCGTCACAAATCCTCAAAAGCCAGTAAACGCCTTGGAATGAAAAATCTTGCCGGTGAAACTTCCATCAAAATACAAAAATCTTGTCGATTTGATCCTTACCAGTAAAGGCTTAAATCGTCACAAATCCTCAAAAGCCAGTAAACGCCTTGGGACGAAAAATCTTCTCGGTGAAACTTCCATCAAAATACAAAAAATCTGTTGATTTGATCCTTACCAGTAAAGGCTTAAATCGTCACAAATCTTCAAAAGCCAGTAAACGCCTTGGAACGAAAAATCTTACAGGTGAAACTTCTCTTTGGGATGAAAAACTTCATCGGTGAAACTTCCATCAAAATACAAAAATCTTGTTGATTTGATCCTTACCAGTAAAGGCTTAAATCGTCACAAATCTTCAAAAGCCAGTAAACGCCTTGGAACGAAAAATCTTACAGGTGAAACTTCTCTTTGGGATGAAAAACTTCATCGGTGAAACTTCCATCAAAATACAAAAATCTGTTGATTTGATCCTTATCAGTAAAGGCTTAAATCGTCACAAATCTTCAAAAGCCAGTAAACGCCTTGGAACGAAAAATCTTACCAGTGAAACTTCTCTTTGGGACGAAAAATCTTCTCGGTGAAACTTCCATCCAAATACAAAAATCTTGTTGATTTGATCCTTACCAGTAAAGGCTTAAATCGTCACAAATCCTCAAAAGCCAGTAAACGCCTTGGAACGAAAAATCTTACAGGTGAAACTTCTCTTTGGGATGAAAAACTTCATCGGTGAAACTTCCATCCAAATACAAAAATCTTGTCGATTTGATCCTTATCAGTAAAGGCTTAAATCGTCACAAATCCTCAAAAGCCAGTAAACGCCTTGGAACGAAAAATCTCACAGGTGAAACTTCTCTTTGGGATGAAAAACTTCATCGGTGAAACTTCCATCCAAATACAAAAATCTGTTGATTTGATCTTTACCAGTAAAGGCTTAAATCGTCACAAATCCTCAAAAGCCAGTAAACGCCTTGGAATGAAAAATCTTGCCGGTGAAACTTCTCTTTGGGACGAAAAATCTTACCGGTGAAACTTCCATCCAAATACAAAAATCTTGTCGATTTGATCCTTATCAGTAAAGGCTTAAATCGTCACAAATCCTCAAAAGCCAGTAAACGCCTTGGAATGAAAAATCTTGCCGGTGAAACTTCTCTTTGGGACGAAAAATCTTCTCGGTGAAACTTCCATCAAAATACAAAAAATCTGTTGATTTGATCCTTACCAGTAAAGGCTTAAATCGTCACAAATCTTCAAAAGCCAGTAAACGCCTTGGAATGAAAAATCTTGCCGGTGAAACTGTTCTTTGGGATGAAAAATCTTCTCGGTGAAACTTCCATCCAAATACAAAAATCTTGTCGATTTGATCCTTATCAGTAAAGGCTTAAATCGTCACAAATCCTCAAAAGCCAGTAAACGCCTTGGAATGAAAAATCTTGCCGGTGAAACTTCTCTTTGGGATGAAAAACTTCATCGGTGAAACTTCCATCAAAATACAAAAATCTTGTTGATTTGATCCTTACCAGTAAAGGCTTAAATCGTCACAAATCCTCAAAAGCCAGTAAACGCCTTGGAACGAAAAATCTCACAGGTGAAACTTCTCTTTGGGATGAAAAACTTCATCGGTGAAACTTCCATCAAAATACAAAAATCTTGTTGATTTGATCCTTACCAGTAAAGGCTTAAATCGTCACAAATCCTCAAAAGCCAGTAAACGCCTTGGAACGAAAAATCTTACAGGTGAAACTTCTCTTTGGGACGAAAAATCTTCTCGGTGAAACTTCCATCAAAATACAAAAAATCTGTTGATTTGATCCTTACCAGTAAAGGCTTAAATCGTCACAAATCCTCAAAAGCCAGTAAACGCCTTGGAACGAAAAATCTTACCAGTGAAACTTCTCTTTGGGACGAAAAATCTTACCGGTGAAACTTCCATCAAAATAAAAAAATCTTGTCGATTTGATCCTTATCAGTAAAGGCTTAAATCGTCACAAACCTTCAAAAGCCAGTAAACGCCTTGGAATGGAAAATCTTGCTAGTGAAACTGTTCTTTGGGATGAAAAATCTTCTCGGTGAAACTTCCATCAAAATACAAAAAATCTGTTGATTTGATCCTTACCAGTAAAGGCTTAAATCGTCACAAATCCTCAAAAGCCAGTAAACGCCTTGGAACGAAAAATCTTACCAGTGAAACTTCTCTTTGGGATGAAAAACTTCATCGGTGAAACTTCCATCCAAATACAAAAATCTGTTGATTTGATCCTTACCAGTAAAGGCTTAAATCGTCACAAATCTTCAAAAGCCAGTAAACGCCTTGGAACGAAAAATCTTACCAGTGAAACTTCTCTTTGGGACGAAAAATCTTCTCGGTGAAACTTCCATCCAAATACAAAAATCTTGTTGATTTGATCCTTACCAGTAAAGGCTTAAATCGTCACAAATCCTCAAAAGCCAGTAAACGCCTTGGAACGAAAAATCTTACAGGTGAAACTTCTCTTTGGGACGAAAAATCTTACCGGTGAAACTTCCATCCAAATACAAAAATCTTGTCGATTTGATCCTTATCAGTAAAGGCTTAAATCGTCACAAATCCTCAAAAGCCAGTAAACGCCTTGGAACGAAAAATCTCACAGGTGAAACTTCTCTTTGGGATGAAAAACTTCATCGGTGAAACTTCCATCCAAATACAAAAATCTGTTGATTTGATCTTTACCAGTAAAGGCTTAAATCGTCACAAATCCTCAAAAGCCAGTAAACGCCTTGGAATGAAAAATCTTGCCGGTGAAACTTCTCTTTGGGACGAAAAATCTTCTCGGTGAAACTTCCATCAAAATACAAAAAATCTGTTGATTTGATCCTTACCAGTAAAGGCTTAAATCGTCACAAATCTTCAAAAGCCAGTAAACGCCTTGGAATGAAAAATCTTGCCGGTGAAACTGTTCTTTGGGATGAAAAATCTTCTCGGTGAAACTTCCATCCAAATACAAAAATCTTGTCGATTTGATCCTTATCAGTAAAGGCTTAAATCGTCACAAATCCTCAAAAGCCAGTAAACGCCTTGGAATGAAAAATCTTGCCGGTGAAACTTCTCTTTGGGACGAAAAATCTTACCGGTGAAACTTCCATCCAAATACAAAAATCTTGTCGATTTGATCCTTACCAGTACAGGCTTAAATCGTCACAAACCTTCAAAAGCCAGTAAACGCCTTGGAATGAAAAATCTTGCCGGTGAAACTGTTCTTTGGGATGAAAAATCTTCTCGGTGAAACTTCCATCCAAATACAAAAATCTTGTTGATTTGATCCTTACCAGTAAAGGCTTAAATCGTCACAAATCCTCAAAAGCCAGTAAACGCCTTGGAACGAAAAATCTTACAGGTGAAACTTCTCTTTGGGACGAAAAATCTTACCGGTGAAACTTCCATCCAAATACAAAAATCTTGTCGATTTGATCCTTACCAGTACAGGCTTAAATCGTCACAAATCCTTAAAAGCCAGTAAACGCCTTGGAACGAAAAATCTTACAGGTGAAACTTCTCTTTGGGATGAAAAACTTCATCGGTGAAACTTCCATCCAAATACAAAAATCTGTTGATTTGATCTTTACCAGTAAAGGCTTAAATCGTCACAAATCCTCAAAAGCCAGTAAACGCCTTGGAATGAAAAATCTTGCCGGTGAAACTTCTCTTTGGGACGAAAAATCTTCTCGGTGAAACTTCCATCAAAATACAAAAAATCTGTTGATTTGATCCTTACCAGTAAAGGCTTAAATCGTCACAAATCTTCAAAAGCCAGTAAACGCCTTGGAATGAAAAATCTTGCCGGTGAAACTGTTCTTTGGGATGAAAAATCTTCTCGGTGAAACTTCCATCCAAATACAAAAATCTTGTCGATTTGATCCTTATCAGTAAAGGCTTAAATCGTCACAAATCCTCAAAAGCCAGTAAACGCCTTGGAATGAAAAATCTTGCCGGTGAAACTTCTCTTTGGGATGAAAAACTTCATCGGTGAAACTTCCATCAAAATACAAAAATCTTGTTGATTTGATCCTTACCAGTAAAGGCTTAAATCGTCACAAATCCTCAAAAGCCAGTAAACGCCTTGGAACGAAAAATCTCACAGGTGAAACTTCTCTTTGGGATGAAAAACTTCATCGGTGAAACTTCCATCAAAATACAAAAATCTTGTTGATTTGATCCTTACCAGTAAAGGCTTAAATCGTCACAAATCCTCAAAAGCCAGTAAACGCCTTGGAACGAAAAATCTTACAGGTGAAACTTCTCTTTGGGACGAAAAATCTTCTCGGTGAAACTTCCATCAAAATACAAAAAATCTGTTGATTTGATCCTTACCAGTAAAGGCTTAAATCGTCACAAATCCTCAAAAGCCAGTAAACGCCTTGGAACGAAAAATCTTACCAGTGAAACTTCTCTTTGGGACGAAAAATCTTACCGGTGAAACTTCCATCAAAATAAAAAAATCTTGTCGATTTGATCCTTATCAGTAAAGGCTTAAATCGTCACAAACCTTCAAAAGCCAGTAAACGCCTTGGAATGGAAAATCTTGCTAGTGAAACTGTTCTTTGGGATGAAAAATCTTCTCGGTGAAACTTCCATCCAAATACAAAAAATCTGTTGATTTGATCCTTACCAGTAAAGGCTTAAATCGTCACAAATCCTCAAAAGCCAGTAAACGCCTTGGAACGAAAAATCTTACCAGTGAAACTTCTCTTTGGGATGAAAAACTTCATCGGTGAAACTTCCATCCAAATACAAAAATCTGTTGATTTGATCCTTACCAGTAAAGGCTTAAATCGTCACAAATCCTCAAAAGCCAGTAAACGCCTTGGAACGAAAAATCTTACCAGTGAAACTTCTCTTTGGGATGAAAAACTTCATCGGTGAAACTTCCATCCAAATACAAAAATCTGTTGATTTGATCTTTACCAGTAAAGGCTTAAATCGTCACAAATCCTCAAAAGCCAGTAAACGCCTTGGAATGAAAAATCTTGCCGGTGAAACTTCTCTTTGGGACGAAAAATCTTCTCGGTGAAACTTCCATCAAAATACAAAAAATCTGTTGATTTGATCCTTACCAGTAAAGGCTTAAATCGTCACAAATCTTCAAAAGCCAGTAAACGCCTTGGAATGAAAAATCTTGCCGGTGAAACTGTTCTTTGGGATGAAAAATCTTCTCGGTGAAACTTCCATCCAAATACAAAAATCTGTTGATTTGATCCTTACCAGTAAAGGCTTAAATCGTCACAAATCCTCAAAAGCCAGTAAACGCCTTGGAATGAAAAATCTTGCCGGTGAAACTTCTCTTTGGGACGAAAAATCTTACCGGTGAAACTTCCATCAAAATACAAAAATCTTGTCGATTTGATCCTTATCAGTAAAGGCTTAAATCGTCACAAATCCTCAAAAGCCAGTAAACGCCTTGGAACGAAAAATCTTACAGGTGAAACTTCTCTTTGGGATGAAAAACTTCATCGGTGAAACTTCCATCAAAATACAAAAATCTTGTTGATTTGATCCTTACCAGTAAAGGCTTAAATCGTCACAAATCCTCAAAAGCCAGTAAACGCCTTGGAACGAAAAATCTTACCAGTGAAACTTCTCTTTGGGACGAAAAATCTTACCGGTGAAACTTCCATCAAAATACAAAAATCTTGTCGATTTGATCCTTATCAGTAAAGGCTTAAATCGTCACAAATCCTCAAAAGCCAGTAAACGCCTTGGAATGAAAAATCTTGCCAGTGAAACTTCCATGAAAACATAAAAAACCAATTTACAGAAATCGCTGTTTTCTTTCAGAATAAAATTTCCGCAAATCGAAAACTTCCGTAGTTACATTTTTTTGTGTTCTTCATTTCCCTTGAACATCTTAAGTTTAACCCGCATTTTTTCTCGAACCTTTACAGACATTTCTACTTTTTTCAAGTCTCTCCGAATTTTTCTCAGTGCCAAATTTTTCAAGTAAAAAAAATTTATGGTGAAAAGCCCGTCAAAAAAGAACGAAAAACCACCTTTTTAGAGGCCTTCGTCGTTCATTTTAGCCATATAATTCCTCAAACCATATTTCTTCGAAGGATTCGGGGAATCCTTCGAAGAAATATGCCCCTCGTTCCTTACCAGGGTCGAAAATTTTCGTTGATCGAAAATTTCCGTAAATCGAAAACTTTCGTAGTTGCATTTTTTTGTGTTCTTTGAATTTCTCCTTGCAACCATCCCTCCCCCAATATTCCTCAATGTTTTTATGGCTATTTTTTTCAACCCTCACCGAACACCCCAAGCTCAATCCGCATTTTTTCTCGAACCTTTACAAGCATTTCTACTTTTTTCAAGCCTTTCCGAATTTTTCTCAGCGCCACATTTTTCAAGTAAAAAAAATTTATGGTGAAAAGCCCGTCAAAAAAGAACAAAAAACCACCTTTTTAGAGGCCTTCGTCGCTCATTTTAGCCATATAATTCCTCAAACCATATTTCTTCGAAGGATTCGGGGAATCCTTCGAAGAAATATGCCCCTCGTTCCTTACCAGGGTCGAAAATTTTCGTTGATCGAAAATTTCCGTAAATCGAAAACTTTCGTAGTTGCATTTTTTTGTGTTCTTTGAATTTCTCCTCGCAACCATCCCTTCCCCAATATTCCCCAATGTTTTTATGGCTATTTTCTTCAACCCCACTCGAACACTCTAAGCTCAATCCGCATTTTTTCTCGAACCTTTACAAGCATTTCTACTTTTTTCCAGCCTCTCCGAATTTTTCTCAGCGCCAAATTTTTCAAGTAAAAAAAATTTATGGTGAAAAGCCCGTCAAAAAAGAACGAAAAACCACCTTTTTAGAGGCCTTCGTCGCTCATTTTAGCCATATAATTCCTCAAACCATATTTCTTCGAAGGATTCGGAGAATCCTTCGAAGAAATATGCCCCTCGTTCCTTACCAGGGTCGAAAATTTTCGTTGATCGAAAATTTCCGTAAATCGAAAACTTTCGTAGTTGCATTTTTTTGTGTTCTTTGAATTTCTCCTTGCAACCATCTCTTCCCCAATATTCCCCAATGTTTTTATGACTATTTTCTTCAACCCTCACCGAACACCCCAAGCTCAATCCGCATTTTTTCTCGAACCCTTTACAAGCGTTTCTACTTTTTTCAAGCCTCTCCGAATTTTTCTCAGCGCCAAATTTTTCAAGTAAAAAAGATTTATGGTGAAAAGCCCGTCAAAAAAGAACAAAAAACCACCTTTTTAGAGGCCTTCGTCGCTCATTTTAGCCATATAATTCCTCAAACCATATTTCTTCGAAGGATTCGAGGAATCCTTCGAAGAAATATGCCCCTCGTTCCTTACCAGGGTCGAAAATTTTCGTTGATCGAAAATTTCCGTAAATCGAAAACTTTCGTAGTTGCATTTTTTTGTGTTCTTTGAATTTCTCCTCGCAACCATCCCTTCCCCAAGATTCCCTAATGTTTTTATGGCTATTTTCTTCAACCCCACTCGAACACTCTAAGCTCAATCCGCATTTTTTCTCGAACCTTTACAAGCATTTCTACTTTTTTCCAGCCTCTCCGAATTTTTCTCAGCGCCAAATTTTTCAAGTAAAAAAAATTTATGGTGAAAAGCCCGTCAAAAAAGAACGAAAAACCACCTTTTTAGAGGCCTTCGTCGCTCATTTTAGCCATATAATTCCTCAAACCATATTTCTTCGAAGGATTCGGGGAATCCTTCGAAGAAATATGCCCCTCGTTCCTTACCAGGGTCGAAAATTTTCGTTGATCGAAAATTTCCGTAAATCGAAAACTTTCGTAGTTGCATTTTTTTGTGTTCTTTGAATTTCTCCTCGCAACCATCCCTTCCCCAAGATTCCTCAATGTTTTTATGGCTATTTTCTTCAACCCCACTCGAACACTCTAAGCTCAATCCGCATTTTTTCTCGAACCTTTACAAGCATTTCTACTTTTTTCCAGCCTCTCCGAATTTTTCTCAGCGCCAAATTTTTCAAGTAAAAAAAATTTATGGTGAAAAGCCCGTCAAAAAAGAACGAAAAACCACCTTTTTAGAGGCCTTCGTCGCTCATTTTAGCCATATAATTCCTCAAACCATATTTCTTCGAAGGATTCGGGGAATCCTTCGAAGAAATATGCCCCTCGTTCCTTACCAGGGTCGAAAATTTTCGTTGATCGAAAATTTCCGTAAATCGAAAACTTTCGTAGTTGCATTTTTTTGTGTTCTTTGAATTTCTCCTTGCAACCATCTCTTCCCCAATATTCCCCAATGTTTTTATGACTATTTTCTTCAACCCTCACCGAACACCCCAAGCTCAATCCGCATTTTTTCTCGAACCTTTACAAGCATTTCTACTTTTTTCAAGCCTCTCCGAATTTTTCTCAACGCCACATTTTTCAAGTAAAAAAAATTTATGGTGAAAAGCCCGTCAAAAAAGAACAAAAAACCACCTTTTTAGAGGCCTTCGTCGCTCATTTTAGCCATATAATTCCTCAAACCATATTTCTTCGAAGGATTCGGGGAATCCTTCGAAGAAATATGCCCCCCGTTCCTTACCAGGGTCGAAAATTTTCGTTGATCGAAAATTTCCGTAAATCGAAAACTTTCGTAGTTGCATTTTTTTGTGTTCTTTGAATTTCTCCTTGCAATCACCCCTTCCCCAAAATTGCCCAATGTTTTAATGGCTATTTTCTTCAACCCCCTTCGAACACTCTAAGCTCAATCCGCATTTTTTCTCGAACCTTTACAGGCATTTCTACTTTTTTCAGGCCTCTCCGAATTTTTCTCAGTGCCAAATTTTTCAAGCAAAAAAAATTTATGGTGAAAAGCCCGTCAAAAAAGAACGAAAAACCACCTTTTTAGAGACCTTCGTCGCTCATTTTAGCCATATAATTCCTCAAACCATATTTCTTCGAAGGATTCGGGGAATCCTTCGAAGAAATATGCCCCTCGTTCCTTACCAGGGTCGAAAATTTTCGTCACTTACTTTTCCTTAAGTATACATTCTTGAAATTTCTTTCTGAAAAAACGAAAAATTTTGTTGGTGAAACTTCCATCAAAATACAAAAAATCTGTTGATTTGATCCTTACCAGTAAAGGCTTAAATCGTCACAAATCCTCAAAAGCCAGTAAACGCCTTGGAACGAAAAATCTTGCCGGTGAAACTTCTCTTTGGGACGAAAAATCTTCTCGGTGAAACTTCCATCAAAATACAAAAATCTTGTTGATTTGATCCTTACCAGTAAAGGCTTAAATCGTCACAAATCCTCAAAAGCCAGTAAACGTCTTGGAATGAAAAATCTTGCCGGTGAAACTTCTCTTTGGGACGAAAAATCTTACCAGTGAAACTTCCATCAAAATACAAAAAATCTGTTGATTTGATCCTTATCAGTAAAGGCTTAAATCGTCACAAACCTTCAAAAGCCAGTAAACGCCTTGGAATGAAAAATCTTGCTAGTGAAACTGTTCTTTGGGATGAAAAATCTTCTCGGTGAAACTTCCATCAAAATACAAAAATCTTGTTGATTTGATCCTTACCAGTAAAGGCTTAAATCGTCACAAATCCTCAAAAGCCAGTAAACGCCTTGGAACGAAAAATCTTACAGGTGAAACTTCTCTTTGGGATGAAAAACTTCATCGGTGAAACTTCCATCAAAATACAAAAATCTTGTTGATTTGATCCTTACCAGTAAAGGCTTAAATCGTCACAAATCCTCAAAAGCCAGTAAACGCCTTGGAACGAAAAATCTTGCCGGTGAAACTTCTCTTTGGGACGAAAAATCTTCTCGGTGAAACTTCCATCAAAATACAAAAATCTTGTTGATTTGATCCTTACCAGTAAAGGCTTAAATCGTCACAAATCCTCAAAAGCCAGTAAACGTCTTGGAATGAAAAATCTTGCCGGTGAAACTTCTCTTTGGGACGAAAAATCTTACCAGTGAAACTTCCATCAAAATACAAAAAATCTGTTGATTTGATCCTTACCAGTAAAGGCTTAAATCGTCACAAATCCTCAAAAGCCAGTAAACGCCTTGGAATGAAAAATCTTGCCAGTGAAACTTCTCTTTGGGACGAAAAATCTTACCAGTGAAACTTCCATCAAAATACAAAAAATCTGTTGATTTGATCCTTACCAGTAAAGGCTTAAATCGTCACAAATCCTCAAAAGCCAGTAAACGCCTTGGAATGAAAAATCTTGCCAGTGAAATTTCCATGAAAACATAAAAAACCAATTTACAGAAATCGCTGTTTTCTTTCAGAATAAAATTTCCGCAAATCGAAAACTTCCGTAGTTACATTTTTTTGTGTTCTTCATTTCCCTTGAACATCTTAAGTTTAACCCGCATTTTTTCTCGAACCTTTACAAGCATCTCTACTTTTTTCAAGCCTCTCCGAATTTTCTTCAGCGCCAAATTTTTCAAGTAAAAAAAATTTATGGTGAAAAGCCCGTCAAAAAAGAACGAAAAACCACCCTTTTAGAGGCCTTCGTCGCTCATTTTAGCCATATAATTCCTCAAACCATATTTCTTCGAAGGATTCGGGGAATCCTTCGAAGAAATATGCCCCCCGTTCCTTACCAGGGTCGAAAATTTTCGTTGATCGAAAATTTCCGTAAATCGAAAACTTTCGTAGTTGCATTTTTTTGTGTTCTTTGAATTTCTCCTTGCAACCATCTCTTCCCCAATATTCCTCAATGTTTTTATGGCTATTTTCTTCAACCCTCACCGAACACCCCAAGCTCAATCCGCATTTTTTCTCGAACCTTTACAAGCATTTCTACTTTTTTCAAGCCTCTCCGAATTTTTCTCAGCGCCACATTTTTCAAGTAAAAAAAATTTATGGTGAAAAGCCCGTCAAAAAAGAACAAAAAACCACCTTTTTAGAGGCCTTCGTCGCTCATTTTAGCCATATAATTCCTCAAACCATATTTCTTCGAAGGATTCGGGGAATCCTTCGAAGAAATATGCCCCTCGTTCCTTACCAGGGTCGAAAATTTTCGTTGATCAAAAATTTTCGTAAATCGAAAACTTTCGTAGTTGCATTTTTTTGTGTTCTTTGAATTTCTCCTTGCAATCACCCCTCCCCCAATATTCCCCAATGTTTTTATGGCTATTTTCTTCAACCCCCTTCGAACACTCTAAGCTCAATCCGCATTTTTTCTCGAACCTTTACAAGCATTTCTACTTTTTTCAAGCCTCTCCGAATTTTTCTCAGCGCCAAATTTTTCAAGTAAAAAAGATTTATGGTGAAAAGCCCGTCAAAAAAGAACAAAAAACCACCTTTTTAGAGGCCTTCGTCGCTCATTTTAGCCATATAATTCCTCAAACCATATTTCTTCGAAGGATTCGGGGAATCCTTCGAAGAAATATGCCCCTCGTTCCTTACCAGGGTCGAAAATTTTCGTTGATCAAAAATTTTCGTAAATCGAAAACTTTCGTAGTTGCATTTTTTTGTGTTCTTTGAATTTCTTCTTGCAACCACCCCTCCCCCAATATTCCTCAATGTTTTTATGGCTATTTTCTTCAACCCCCTTTGAACATTCTAAGCTCAATCCGCATTTTTTCTCGAACCTTTACAAGCATTTCTACTTTTTTCAAGCCTCTCCGAATTTTTCTCAGCGCCAGATTTTTCAAGTAAAAAAAATTTATGGTGAAAAGCCCGTCAAAAAAGAACGAAAAACCACCTTTTTAGAGGCCTTCGTCGCTCATTTTAGCCATATAATTCCTCAAACCATATTTCTTCGAAGGATTCGGGGAATCCTTCGAAGAAATATGCCCCTCGTTCCTTACCAGGGTCGAAAATTTTCGTTGATCGAAAATTTCCGTAAATCGAAAACTTTCGTAGTTGCATTTTTTTGTGTTCTTTGAATTTCCCCTTGCAACCATCCCTCCCCCAATATTCCTCAATGTTTTTATGGCTATTTTCTTCAACCCTCACCGAACACCCCAAGCTCAATCCGCATTTTTTCTCGAACCTTTACAAGCATTTCTACTTTTTTCAAGCCTCTCCGAATTTTTCTCAGCGCCACATTTTTCAAGTAAAAAAAATTTATGGTGAAAAGCCCGTCAAAAAAGAACAAAAAACCACCTTTTTAGAGGCCTTCGTCGCTCATTTTAGCCATATAATTCCTCAAACCATATTTCTTCGAAGGATTCGGGGAATCCTTCGAAGAAATATGCCCCTCGTTCCTTACCAGGGTCGAAAATTTTCGTTGATCAAAAATTTTCGTAAATCGAAAACTTTCGTAGTTGCATTTTTTTGTGTTCTTTGAATTTCTCCTTGCAATCACCCCTCCCCCAATATTCCCCAATGTTTTTATGGCTATTCTCTTCAACCCCCTTCGAACACTCTAAGCTCAATCCGCATTTTTTCTCGAACCTTTACAAGCATTTCTACTTTTTTCAAGCCTCTCCGAATTTTTCTCAGCGCCAAATTTTTCAAGTAAAAAAGATTTATGGTGAAAAGCCCGTCAAAAAAGAACAAAAAACCACCTTTTTAGAGGCCTTCGTCGCTCATTTTAGCCATATAATTCCTCAAACCATATTTCTTCGAAGGATTCGGGGAATCCTTCGAAGAAATATGCCCCTCGTTCCTTACCAGGGTCGAAAATTTTCGTTGATCGAAAATTTCCGTAAATCGAAAACTTTCGTAGTTGCATTTTTTTGTGTTCTTTGAATTTCTCCTCGCAACCATCCCTTCCCCAAGATTCCTCAATGTTTTTATGGCTATTTTCTTCAACCCCACTCGAACACTCTAAGCTCAATCCGCATTTTTTCTCGAACCTTTACAAGCATTTCTACTTCTTTCCAGCCTCTCCGAATTTTTCTCAGCGCCAAATTTTTCAAGTAAAAAAAATTTATGGTGAAAAGCCCGTCAAAAAAGAACGAAAAACCACCTTTTTAGAGGCCTTCGTCGCTCATTTTAGCCATATAATTCCTCAAACCATATTTCTTCGAAGGATTCGGGGAATCCTTCGAAGAAATATGCCCCTCGTTCCTTACCAGGGTCGAAAATTTTCGTTGATCGAAAATTTCCGTAAATCGAAAACTTTCGTAGTTGCATTTTTTTGTGTTCTTTGAATTTCTCCTTGCAACCATCTCTTCCCCAATATTCCTCAATGTTTTTATGGCTATTTTCTTCAACCCCCTTCGAACACTCTAAGCTCAATCCGCATTTTTTCTCGAACCTTTACAAGCATTTCTACTTTTTTCAAGCCTCTCCGAATTTTTCTCAGCGCCAGATTTTTCAAGTAAAAAAAATTTATGGTGAAAAGCCCGTCAAAAAAGAACGAAAAACCACCTTTTTAGAGGCCTTCGTCGCTCATTTTAGCCATATAATTCCTCAAACCATATTTCTTCGAAGGATTCGGGGAATCCTTCGAAGAAATATGCCCCTCGTTCCTTACCAGGGTCGAAAATTTTCGTTGATCGAAAATTTCCGTAAATCGAAAACTTTCGTAGTTGCATTTTTTTGTGTTCTTTGAATTTCTCCTTGCAATCACCCCTTCCCCAAAATTACCCAATGTTTTTATGGCGATTTTCTTCAACCCCCCTCGAACACTCTAAGCTCAATCCGCATTTTTTCTCGAACCTTTACAAGCATTTCTACTTTTTTCAAACCTCTCCGAATTTTTCTCAGCGCCAGATTTTTCAAGTAAAAAAAATTTATGGTGAAAAGCCCGTCAAAAAAGAACGAAAAACCACCTTTTTAGAGGCCTTCGTCGCTCATTTTAGCCATATAATTCCTTAAACCATATTTCTTCGAAGGATTCGGGGAATCCTTCGAAGAAATATGCCCCTCGTTCCTTACCAGGGTCGAAAATTTTCGTTGATCAAAAATTTTCGTAAATCGAAAACTTTCGTAGTTGCATTTTTTTGTGTTCTTTGAATTTCTCCTTGCAATCACCCCTTCCCCAATATTACTCAATGTTTTTATGTCTATTTTCTTCAACCCCCTTCGAACGCCCTAAGCTCAATCCGCATTTTTTCTCGAACCTTTATAGGCATTTCTACTTTTTTCAGGCCTCTCCGAATTTTTCTCAGTGCCAAATTTTTCAAGCAAAAAAAATTTATGGTGAAAAGCCCGTCAAAAAAGAACGAAAAACCACCTTTTTAGAGACCTTCGTCGCTCATTTTAGCCATATAATTCCTCAAACCATATTTCTTCGAAGGATTCGGGGAATCCTTCGAAGAAATATGCCCCCCGTTCCTTACCAGGGTCGAAAATTTTCGTTGATCGAAAATTTCCGTAAATCGAAAACTTTCGTAGTTGCATTTTTTTGTGTTCTTTGAATTTCTCCTTGCAATCACCCCTCCCCCAATATTCCTCAATGTTTTTATGGCTATTTTCTTCAACCCCCGTCAAACACCCCAAGCTCAATCCGCATTTTTTCTCGAACCTTTACAAGCATTTCTGCTTTTTTCAAGCCTCTCCGAATTTTTCTCAGCGCCAAATTTTTCAAGTAAAAAAAATTTATGGTGAAAAGCCCGTCAAAAAAGAACAAAAAACCACCTTTTTAGAGGTCTTTGTCGCTCATTTTAGCCATATAATTCCTCAAACCATATTTCTTCGAAGGATTCGGGGAATCCTTCGAAGAAATATGCCCCTCGTTCCTTACCAGGGTCGAAAATTTTCGTCACTTACTTTTCCTTAAGTATACATTGTTGAAATTTCTTTCTGAAAAAACGAAAAATTTTGTTGGTGAAACTTCCATCAAAATACAAAAAATCTGTTGATTTGATCCTTACCAGTAAAGGCTTAAATCGTCACAAATCCTCAAAAGCCAGTAAACGCCTTGGAATGAAAAATCTTGTCGATGAAACTCCACCGAAAGCATGAAAAACCAATTTACAGAAATCGCCGTTTTCTCCTATAATAAAATTTCCGCAAATCGAAAACTTCTATAGTTACATTTCTTTGTGTTCTTCATTTCTCCCCCGGAGCTTTTTAAGTTTAATCTACTTCTTTTCTCGAACTTTTACGAACACCTGTATTTTTTTCAAGCCTCTCCGAATTTTTCTCAGCGCCAAATTTTTCAAGCAAAAATTTTTTGTGGTGAAACTTTCATCAAAATACAAAAATCTTGTTGATTTGATCCTTACCAGTAAAGGCTTAAATCGTCACAAATCCTCAAAAGCCAGTAAACGCCTTGGAATGAAAAATCTTGCCAGTGAAACTTCCATGAAAACATAAAAAACCAATTTACAGAAATCGCTGTTTTCTTTCAGAATAAAATTTCCGCAAATCGAAAACTTCCGTAGTTACATTTTTTTGTGTTCTTCATTTCCCTTGAACATCTTAAGTTTAACCCGCATTTTTTCTCGAACCTTTACAAGCATCTCTACTTTTTTCAAGCCTCTCCGAATTTTTCTCAGCGCCAAATTTTTCAAGCAAAAAATTTTGGTGGTGAAACTTTCATCAAAATACAAAAATCTTGTTGATTTGATCCTTACCAGTAAAGGCTTAAATCGTCACAAATCCTCAAAAGCCAGTAAACGCCTTGGAACGAAAAATCTTGCTGGTGAAACTTCTCCTTGGGACGAAAAATCTTACCGGTGAAACTTCCATGAAAACATAAAAAACCAATTTACAGAAATCGCTGTTTTCTTTCAGAATAAAATTTCCGCAAATCGAAAACTTCCGTAGTTACATTTTTTTGTGTTCTTCATTTCCCTTGAACATCTTAAGTTTAACCCGCATTTTTTCTCGAACCTTTACAAGCATCTCTACTTTTTTCAAGCCTCTCCGAATTTTTCTCAGCGCCAAATTTTTCAAGCAAAAATTTTTTGTGGTGAAACTTCTCTTTGGGATGAAAAATCTTACCAGTGAAACTTCCATCAAAATACAAAAATCTTGTTGATTTGATCCTTACCAGTAAAGGCTTAAATCGTCACAAATCCTCAAAAGCCAGTAAACACCTTGGAACGAAAAATATTACCAGTGAAACTTCTCTTTGGGATGAAAAACTTCATCGGTGAAACTTCCATCAAAATACAAAAATCTTGTTGATTTGATCCTTACCAGTAAAGGCTCAAATCGTCACAAATCCTCAAAAGCCAGTAAACGCCTTGGAACGAAAAATATTACCAGTGAAACTTCCATGAAAACATAAAAAACCAATTTACAGAAATCGCTGTTTTCTTTCAGAATAAAATTTCCGCAAATCGAAAACTTCCGTAGTTACATTTTTTTGTGTTCTTCATTTCCCTTGAACATCTTAAGTTTAACCCGCATTTTTTCTCGAACCTTTACAAGCATCTCTACTTTTTTCAAGCCTCTCCGAATTTTTCTCAGCGCCAAATTTTTCAAGCAAAAAATTTTTGTGGTGAAACTTTCATCAAAATACAGAAATCTTGTTGATTTGATCCTTACCAGTAAAGGCTTAAATCGTCACAAATCCTTAAAAGCCAGTAAACGCCTTGGAATGAAAAATCTTGTCGATGAAACTCCACCGAAAGCATGAAAAACCAATTTACAGAAATCGCCGTTTTCTCCTATAATAAAATTTCCGCAAATCGAAAACTTCTATAGTTACATTTCTTTGTGTTCTTCTTCATTTCTCCCCCGGAGCTTCTTAAGTTTAATCTACTTCTTTTCTCGAACTTTTACGAACACCTGTATTTTTTTCAAGCCTCTCCGAATTTTTCTCAGCGCCAAATTTTTCAAGCAAAAATTTTTTGTGGTGAAACTTTCATCAAAATACAAAAATCTTGTTGATTTGATCCTTACCAGTAAAGGCTCAAATCGTCACAAATCCTCAAAAGCCAGTAAACGCCTTGGAACGAAAAATCTTGCTGGTGAAACTTCTCCTTGGGACGAAAAATCTTACCAGTGAAACTTTCATCAAAATACAGAAATCTTGTTGATTTGATCCTTACCAGTAAAGGCTTAAATCGTCACAAATCCTTAAAAGCCAGTAAACGCCTTGGAATGAAAAATCTTGTCGATGAAACTCCACCGAAAGCATGAAAAACCAATTTACAGAAATCGCTGTTTTCTTTCAGAATAAAATTTCCGCAAATCGAAAACTTCCGTAGTTACATTTTTTTGTGTTCTTCATTTCCCTTGAACATCTTAAGTTTAACCCGCATTTTTTCTCGAACCTTTACAAGCATCTCTACTTTTTTCAAGCCTCTCCGAATTTTTCTCAGCGCCAAATTTTTCAAGCAAAAAATTTTTGTGGTGAAACTTTCATCAAAATACAAAAATCTTGTTGATTTGATCCTTACCAGTAAAGGCTTAAATCGTCACAAATCTTCAAAAGCCAGTAAACGCCTTGGAATGAAAAATCTTGCCGGTGAAACTGTTCTTTGGGATGAAAAATCTTACCGGTGAAACTTCCATCAAAATACAAAAATCTTGTTGATTTGATCCTTACCAGTAAAGGCTCAAATCGTCACAAATCCTCAAAAGCCAGTAAACGCCTTGGAATGAAAAATCTTGCTGGCGAAACTTCTCCTTGGGACGAAAAATCTTACCAGTGAAACTTTCATCAAAATACAGAAATCTTGTTGATTTGATCCTTACCAGTAAAGGCTTAAATCGTCACAAATCCTTAAAAGCCAGTAAACGCCTTGGAATGAAAAATCTTGTCGATGAAACTCCACCGAAAGCATGAAAAACCAATTTACAGAAATCGCCGTTTTCTCCTATAATAAAATTTCCGCAAATCGAAAACTTCTATAGTTACATTTCTTTGTGTTCTTCTTCATTTCTCCCCCGGAGCTTCTTAAGTTTAATCTACTTCTTTTCTCGAACTTTTACGAACACCTGTATTTTTTTCAAGCCTCTCCGAATTTTTCTCAGCGCCAAATTTTTCAAGCAAAAATTTTTTGTGGTGAAACTTTCATCAAAATACAAAAATCTTGTTGATTTGATCCTTACCAGTAAAGGCTCAAATCGTCACAAATCCTCAAAAGCCAGTAAACGCCTTGGAACGAAAAATCTTACCAGTGAAACTTCCATCAAAACACAAAAATCTTGTTGATTTGATCCTTACCAGTAAAGGCTCAAATCATCACAAATCCTCAAAAGCCAGTAAACGCCTTGGAACGAAAAATCTTGCTGGTGAAACTTCTCCTTGGGACGAAAAATCTTACCGGTGAAACTTCCATCAAAATACAAAAATCTTGTTGATTTGATCCTTACCAGTAAAGGCTCAAATCGTCACAAATCCTCAAAAGCCAGTAAACGCCTTGGAATGAAAAATCTTGCTGGCGAAACTTCTCCTTGGGACGAAAAATCTTACCAGTGAAACTTTCATCAAAATACAGAAATCTTGTTGATTTGATCCTTACCAGTAAAGGCTTAAATCGTCACAAATCCTTAAAAGCCAGTAAACGCCTTGGAATGAAAAATCTTGTCGATGAAACTCCACCGAAAGCATGAAAAACCAATTTACAGAAATCGCTGTTTTCTTTCAGAATAAAATTTCCGCAAATCGAAAACTTCCGTAGTTACATTTTTTTGTGTTCTTCATTTCCCTTGAACATCTTAAGTTTAACCCGCATTTTTTCTCGAACCTTTACAAGCATCTCTACTTTTTTCAAGCCTCTCCGAATTTTTCTCAGCGCCAAATTTTTCAAGCAAAAAATTTTTGTGGTGAAACTTTCATCAAAATACAAAAATCTTGTTGATTTGATCCTTACCAGTAAAGGCTTAAATCGTCACAAATCCTCAAAAGCCAGTAAACACCTTGGAACGAAAAATATTACCAGTGAAACTTCTCTTTGGGATGAAAAACTTCATCGGTGAAACTTCCATCAAAATACAAAAATCTTGTTGATTTGATCCTTACCAGTAAAGGCTCAAATCGTCACAAATCCTCAAAAGCCAGTAAACGCCTTGGAATGAAAAATCTTGCTGGCGAAACTTCTCCTTGGGACGAAAAATCTTACCAGTGAAACTTTCATCAAAATACAGAAATCTTGTTGATTCGATCCTTACCAGTAAAGGCTTAAATCGTCACAAATCCTTAAAAGCCAGTAAACGCCTTGGAACGAAAAATATTACCAGTGAAACTTCCATGAAAACATAAAAAACCAATTTACAGAAATCGCTGTTTTCTTTCAGAATAAAATTTCCGCAAATCGAAAACTTCCGTAGTTACATTTTTTTGTGTTCTTCATTTCCCTTGAACATCTTAAGTTTAACCCGCATTTTTTCTCGAACCTTTACAAGCATCTCTACTTTTTTCAAGCCTCTCCGAATTTTTCTCAGCGCCAAATTTTTCAAGCAAAAAATTTTTGTGGTGAAACTTTCATCAAAATACAAAAATCTTGTTGGTTTGATCCTTACCAGTAAAGGCTCAAATCGTCACAAATCCTCAAAAGCCAGTAAACGCCTTGGAATGAAAAATCTTGCTGGCGAAACTTCTCCTTGGGACGAAAAATCTTACCAGTGAAACTTTCATCAAAATACAGAAATCTTGTTGATTTGATCCTTACCAGTAAAGGCTTAAATCGTCACAAATCCTTAAAAGCCAGTAAACGCCTTGGAATGAAAAATCTTGTCGATGAAACTCCACCGAAAGCATGAAAAACCAATTTACAGAAATCGCCGTTTTCTCCTATAATAAAATTTCCGCAAATCGAAAACTTCTATAGTTACATTTCTTTGTGTTCTTCTTCATTTCTCCCCCGGAGCTTCTTAAGTTTAATCTACTTCTTTTCTCGAACTTTTACGAACACCTGTATTTTTTTCAAGCCTCTCCGAATTTTTCTCAGCGCCAAATTTTTCAAGCAAAAATTTTTTGTGGTGAAACTTTCATCAAAATACAAAAATCTTGTTGATTTGATCCTTACCAGTAAAGGCTCAAATCGTCACAAATCCTCAAAAGCCAGTAAACGCCTTGGAACGAAAAATCTTGCTGGTGAAACTTCTCCTTGGGACGAAAAATCTTACCAGTGAAACTTTCATCAAAATACAGAAATCTTGTTGATTTGATCCTTACCAGTAAAGGCTTAAATCGTCACAAATCCTTAAAAGCCAGTAAACGCCTTGGAATAAAAAATCTTGTCGATGAAACTCCACCGAAAGCATGAAAAACCAATTTACAGAAATCGCTGTTTTCTTTCAGAATAAAATTTCCGCAAATCGAAAACTTCCGTAGTTACATTTTTTTGTGTTCTTCATTTCCCTTGAACATCTTAAGTTTAACCCGCATTTTTTCTCGAACCTTTACAAGCATCTCTACTTTTTTCAAGCCTCTCCGAATTTTTCTCAGCGCCAAATTTTTCAAGCAAAAAATTTTTGTGGTGAAACTTTCATCAAAATACAAAAATCTTGTTGATTTGATCCTTACCAGTAAAGGCTTAAATCGTCACAAATCTTCAAAAGCCAGTAAACGCCTTGGAATGAAAAATCTTGCCGGTGAAACTGTTCTTTGGGATGAAAAATCTTACCGGTGAAACTTCCATCAAAATACAAAAATCTTGTTGATTTGATCCTTACCAGTAAAGGCTCAAATCGTCACAAATCCTCAAAAGCCAGTAAACGCCTTGGAATGAAAAATCTTGCTGGCGAAACTTCTCCTTGGGACGAAAAATCTTACCAGTGAAACTTTCATCAAAATACAGAAATCTTGTTGATTTGATCCTTACCAGTAAAGGCTTAAATCGTCACAAATCCTTAAAAGCCAGTAAACGCCTTGGAATGAAAAATCTTGTCGATGAAACTCCACCGAAAGCATGAAAAACCAATTTACAGAAATCGCCGTTTTCTCCTATAATAAAATTTCCGCAAATCGAAAACTTCTATAGTTACATTTCTTTGTGTTCTTCTTCATTTCTCCCCCGGAGCTTCTTAAGTTTAATCTACTTCTTTTCTCGAACTTTTACGAACACCTGTATTTTTTTCAAGCCTCTCCGAATTTTTCTCAGCGCCAAATTTTTCAAGCAAAAATTTTTTGTGGTGAAACTTTCATCAAAATACAAAAATCTTGTTGATTTGATCCTTACCAGTAAAGGCTCAAATCGTCACAAATCCTCAAAAGCCAGTAAACGCCTTGGAACGAAAAATCTTACCAGTGAAACTTCTCTTTGGGATGAAAAACTTCATCGGTGAAACTTCCATCAAAACACAAAAATCTTGTTGATTTGATCCTTACCAGTAAAGGCTCAAATCGTCACAAATCCTCAAAAGCCAGTAAACGCCTTGGAACGAAAAATCTTGCTGGTGAAACTTCTCCTTGGGACGAAAAATCTTACCGGTGAAACTTCCATCAAAATACAAAAATCTTGTTGATTTGATCCTTACCAGTAAAGGCTCAAATCGTCACAAATCCTCAAAAGCCAGTAAACGCCTTGGAATGAAAAATCTTGCTGGCGAAACTTCTCCTTGGGACGAAAAATCTTACCGGTGAAACTTCCATGAAAACATAAAAAACCAATTTACAGAAATCGCTGTTTTCTTTCAGAATAAAATTTCCGCAAATCGAAAACTTCCGTAGTTACATTTTTCTGTGTTCTTCATTTCCCTTGAACATCTTAAGTTTAACCCGCATTTTTTCTCGAACCTTTACAAGCATCTCTACTTTTTTCAAGCCTCTCCGAATTTTTCTCAGCGCCAAATTTTTCAAGCAAAAAATTTTTGTGGTGAAACTTTCATCAAAATACAAAAATCTTGTTGATTTGATCCTTACCAGTAAAGGCTTAAATCGTCACAAATCCTCAAAAGCCAGTAAACACCTTGGAACGAAAAATATTACCAGTGAAACTTCTCTTTGGGATGAAAAACTTCATCGGTGAAACTTCCATCAAAATACAAAAATCTTGTTGATTTGATCCTTACCAGTAAAGGCTCAAATCGTCACAAATCCTCAAAAGCCAGTAAACGCCTTGGAATGAAAAATCTTGCTGGCGAAACTTCTCCTTGGGACGAAAAATCTTACCAGTGAAACTTTCATCAAAATACAGAAATCTTGTTGATTTGATCCTTACCAGTAAAGGCTTAAATCGTCACAAATCCTCAAAAGCCAGTAAACGCCTTGGGACGAAAAATCTTACCGGTGAAACTTCCATGAAAACATAAAAAACCAATTTACAGAAATCGCTGTTTTCTTTCAGAATAAAATTTCCGCAAATCGAAAACTTCCGTAGTTACATTTTTTTGTGTTCTTCATTTCCCTTGAACATCTTAAGTTTAACCCGCATTTTTTCTCGAACCTTTACAAGCATCTCTACTTTTTTCAAGCCTCTCCGAATTTTTCTCAGCGCCAAATTTTTCAAGCAAAAAATTTTTGTGGTGAAACTTTCATCAAAATACAAAAATCTTGTTGATTTGATCCTTACCAGTAAAGGCTCAAATCGTCACAAATCCTCAAAAGCCAGTAAACGCCTTGGAATGAAAAATCTTGTCGATGAAACTCCACCGAAAGCATGAAAAACCAATTTACAGAAATCGCTGTTTTCTTTCAGAATAAAATTTCCGCAAATCGAAAACTTCCGTAGTCACATTTTTTTGTGTTCTTCATTTCCCTTGAACATCTTAAGTTTAACCCGCATTTTTTCTCGAACCTTTACAAGCATCTCTACTTTTTTCAAGCCTCTCCGAATTTTTCTCAGCGCCAAATTTTTCAAGCAAAAAATTTTTGTGGTGAAACTTTCATCAAAATACAAAAATCTTGTTGATTTGATCCTTACCAGTAAAGGCTCAAATCGTCACAAATCCTCAAAAGCCAGTAAACGCCTTGGAATGAAAAATCTTGCTGGTGAAACTTCTCCTTGGGACGAAAAATCTTGCCAGTGAAACTTCCATCAAAATACAAAAAATCTGTTGATTTGATCCTTACCAGTAAAGGCTTAAATCGTCACAAATTCTTAAAAGCCAGTAAACGCCTTGGAATGAAAAATCTTGTCGATGAAACTCCACCGAAAGCATGAAAAACCAATTTACAGAAATCGCCGTTTTCTCCTATAATAAAATTTCCGTAAATCGAAAACTTCTATAGTTACATTTCTTTGTGTTCTTCATTTCTCCCCCGGAGCTTCTTAAGTTTAATCTACCTCTTTTCTCGAACTTTTACGAACACCTGTATTTTTTTCAAGCCTCTCCGAATTTTTCTCAGCGCCAAATTTTTCAAGCAAAAAAATTTTGCAGTGAAACTTTCATCAAAATACAGAAATCTTGTTGATTTGATCCTTACCAGTAAAGGCTTAAATCGTCACAAATCCTCAAAAGCCAGTAAACGCCTTGGAATGAAAAATCTTGAGGGCGAAGCTTCCCTAAAAAGATGACAAACCGATTTACAGAAACCGCCGTTTTTTCTCACAATAAAGTTTCTGTGAACCGAGAACTTCCGCAGTTGCATTCTTTTGTGCTCTTTGAATTTCCTCCTACGCTCAATCTTCCTCCCAGGGTTTGCCTGTGTTTTCATAGGGATATTTTCCCGCTTTTCTTCGAATCTTCACCCGTACTTTTGCATTTTTATTCGGATTTTTTCGGCGTCAGTTCGATCTCCATAAAGAAAAAAAATTAAACAGACCCCCAACTGAAACAATGCGACTTATTGCAGCTTAGCGTTTTTGCGAAAAGCTAAAAGAGTTTCTATTTGCCCAACAGTAGGAATTAAGATAAGGAAAAATGAAAAATAATAGAGTGTGGCTATTTGTCCAGTTTCAATAAAAGCATTTCTTACAGGCTTTTGTCCTACCCAAGTTAAAATAGCAAAATCAGCGATAAACAACCAAAAGAAGAATTTAAAAATAGGCCTATAGGTGGTATTTCGTACGTATGAAGTATTAATAAACGGAATAAGAAATAATACTCCAATCGCTGCGCCCATCGCTGCAATACCCCCAGTTTTGTGGGGAATTGATCTTAAAATAGCGTAATAAGGTAAAAAGTACCACTCAGGCACAACGTGGGCAGGGGTTTGTAAAGGATCAGCTGGAACATAGTTATCCGGATGATTTAACGTATTTGGAAAATAAAATACGAACGTGGAAAAAAAAATTAAAAAGAAAGAAAAAGCAAAAAGATCTTTCGATAAGAAGTAAGGATAAAAAGACACGTTGTCAACTCCAGTATCAGAACCAATTGGATTGTTAGAACCTATTTGATGTAATAAAGTTAAATGAAGTAAAGATACGCCTGCGATTAAAAAAGGCAACAAAAAATGAATACTATAAAATCTTTTCAAAGTTGGATTCCCGACAGTAAATCCTCCCCAAAGCCACTCTACAATTGGTTGACCTGCAATAGGAATCGCTGTTACCATGCTAGTGATTACCGTCGCTCCCCAAAAGCTCATTTGCCCCCAAGGAAGTACGTAACCTGTAAAAGCTGTAGCCATCATTAATACCAACAACATTACCCCCGAACACCATAGAAATTGTCTGGGTTCCATGTACGAGCCATAATACAATCCTCGACAAATATGCGCATAAACGACTATAAAAAACATGGAGGCGCCATTTGCATGAATATATCTAATTAGCCACCCATTTTTTACATCTCTCATAATATATTCTACACTACTAAACGCGAGATCGATATGAGGAGTGTAATGCATCGATAAAAATACACCTGAAATTATTTGGATTACCAAGCAAATTCCAGCCAAAGATCCAAAACTCCAAGCATAAGTTAAGTTGATCGGTGTAGGATAATGAATTATGTGGCTATCCATTAAAGCCAACACTGAATTTTTATTTAATCTATTCGCGTTCAAAGGCAATTTTTGTTTTATTTTACTTGATATTGTTAAAATATTACGAAATATATTTATAGATACAAAACTGCTCAAACTTTGATTGCCCAAAGTATTTAATTTTTGGTTGTTGGTATTCATTTTATTTCATTGTTTGATAAAAACGGTTTCTATTTTTAGACGAACTCGAGTTTTTCTGATAGTTTTTGCAATAAAAATCACAGAAGTAATGTGTTTAGAGGCCAAAAGCAGCTTTATTCTACATAAAATTACAGCCAGTTTTGCTTGGAGTATCGTTAATTTAAGGGTCTCGCGAAAATTTTCGACCCTGGTAAGGAACTCTTCAGCGCTTGAGTCAGCGGTATAGAACCGTTTCCCTAAAAAAAATTAGTAAGCTCAAGTCTTAAGATTTTTGAGCAATTACTCATAATTAAAGAATTTTGGCTGTAGTCATCTTTTCCGCCGTTGAAAAAATCATCTAACCAATACTTTAGTTTAGTATTATTCACTTTGACAATTTTCGGTCTAAATGCAACCGTTTTACTGCCTAAACTAAATGGATAGTTCTTCAAGTTTAAGTAAAAATTTAATTTAGTTAAATTTCGAGTCGCATAATATTGAAAATTTATATAATTTCGAAAATCAGCTATTTTTTCTAAATTGAAAAAAAGGATGTTATTGTCCTTAGTACTTAAAAAAGATAACTGATTTTTAAATTCTTTGAAGAAACGTCTTAAGATTTGCCAGTTATTCTTTGTCTTCTTATCAAAAATAAGTTTTGTAGTTTTTTTGATTAAACCCCCTGTGCTAATAAACGTCTCATCATTTTCATAAAACATATTTGTAGGTAAATAAAAGTAACGATTTAAGCCGTTGTTTTTATTGTAATCTGTAAAATTTACGTTTTTTTGATTGTTTTGATCAAAGAATGCCCCTTTAGTTACAGGGTTTCGTGGGATTACTGCCAATAGTTTTAAAGCTGTTATCAGTTTCAGGTTCGGGATGTTATTGACTGTGACGTTCAAAAAGTATAGCGAGCTGAAATTAGTTAAATCTTCACTTGAAATGGGTAAAAATGGATGTAATGCGTGGACGCCGGTTTCCGTTAGGGAAGGATTTAAGAGATTCCATGTTTTATTAAAAATATTTGAATGTTTCAGTATTTTTAACGTTTCTATACTGTTTTGATTATCGTTTCTTTTGAAACCTTCAGTATTAAGAATCAAAATCGGTTTTTTTGCGTTCTTCAAGTCTTGGCAGGTTAGATTATTACCTTCGTTAATAGTTTTAACGACATTTAGATTGGAGCCCAAAAATGAAACTGGGAAAGTTAAGTTAGCCAAAGAGCCTATTGCTAAACACTTAAAGCCTCCTTTAAGAGTTCTCTGTCGTAAGCTTAAATTTAAATGATAACCCTCGTAGCGAGGGTGAACCGCTAATAGTAAGCATAAAGTCGATTCCTTCAAGTTTATTCCGTTCGTGCCCAAATTTAATTGAAATTCTGATTCTAGATCATTGTTAAGCCTGAAGTTTTCAGCTCTTCTAACTTTTAGAAAAGAATAGTTTTGTGAAATTACGACGAGTAAGCTAAGTATTTCAGAACTTAAGTTTTCAAAAATTAAAGTGAAGAAATAGCTTTTACTTTTTTGTCTGTTTGATTGGTCAAAAATATACAAAACTTTAATCATTGATTTCAAAATAGTCAGCCAAGATTGTTTTTCTAACGTGAGCGTTTTTTTGTGACACTTATTGCTCTCCCAAATACTAAATATACCATCAAAAAATTGTCGTCCTTTATCGCTCAACCAGGTGTTGGGTATTTGAAGATCGTAGTCCGGCTCAATTTGAACGATTAGATCTTTGCTTACGTAAACTCTGGTTTGGGTCCCAAATCCATCTGTAGGATCAAGACTCTCAAATTTTTCTATATCCCATCCTCTTAATTCAAAAGGAAAACTTTTTAATGTCAGAGCTCCCATAATTCAAAAAACTTTAGAGGTAATAACTATTAATTGTAAAAGAGCCAACCGGGCATAAATCAATGATGTTCCCGGATAGCTCAGAAGAAATAATTTTATTAATATAAGTGCCGATTTCACTAGATCCTCCTCTACCAAACATACCAAATTCTTCCACCCCAGCAATTTCAGTAGCGAATCTAACGCATCTAGTGCAATGAATACAACGTGTCATAACGGTTTTTACTATGGGACCCAAATCTTTATCACCGATGACTCGTTTGAACTTATAAAATCGTCGTTTTGTAAAGCCAAAAAAAATAGATTGGTCTTGTAAATCGCATTCACCGCCCTGGTCACAAATAGGACAATCTAATGGATGATTTAGAAGTAAAAACTCAAGAATATTTTCTCGTGCTTTTTTAATTAAAGCACTGTCGTGATACATAACATTATTATAAAGAGTGGTTTTAGCACTAGTAGCGCATGACACAATAGGTTTGATTGAATTTTTAAGTTCAATTAAACAAACCCGGCAATTCCCTGCTACGGACAAATGGCTGTGATAACAATAATGAGGAATTGAAATCCCGTTTGTTATTAAGTAAGAGATAAGTGAAATTTTATTCCCAATTTTTTTTTTATTTAACATTTTATAGTATAAAAGAAAATGTAGCTTAATCAAGGTCAAAGCGTCGACCTGTCACGTCGAAGACTGCGGGTTCAAATCCCGTCTTTTTCGAGAATAACTTTTAAATTTTAGTTAACGCTCTTTTTTTAATAGGTTCTAATTGAATTGAACGCTTTAATCTATAAAATACTGTGACAATAGCTAGCCCAATAGCTGACTCAGTTGCAGCAATTGTCAAAATGAATAAAACAAATATCTGACCTACCATGTCATCTAAATAGATCGAAAGAGCAGCAAAATTTAGATTCACTGCAAGCAACAATAATTCGATTGACATTATAATTATTAAAATGTTTTTACGGTTTAAAAGTATACCTATTAGGCCGATAAAGAAAATTATAGAGGTAAGATTTAAGACAGAATTGATATTTACGGTTAACATTTTTTTTTATTGGGTACACTGGGACTTGAACCCAGGGCCTGTGGATTAAAAGTCCAATGCTCTACCGATTAAGCTATACACCCTTCTAAAGACTTTAATTAAAGTGCAAATAATAATAAAAAAACGATCATTAAAGCAAATAAAGCGATTGCTTCAGTTAGAGCGAATCCTAAAATTGCCATTTTAAACAATTCGTCTTTCAGTGAAGGATTTCGGGAAATTCCTAACACAAGAGCTCCGAATACTGTACCAATACCAACGCCAGCTCCTGCTAGACCAATTGTTGCAAGACCTGCTCCTATATATTTAGCTGCTTGAAGTAGCATAAACCATCATTGGATAGTTCACGGTAGTCGAGCTCTGAAAGCAGCTTGAGTAGTGTTTGTTATACAGTGCTATCGATTTTTAATATTTTTAAATTTCTTTTTGGTTCCACGATTTACTTTGTCCAAAATCAGCTTAATTAAAAATTTTTGTCTTTAAAGGCAGCTTCGCCCCCCCGGTTTTCAAAGCAACAAGAATTTTGTTAATATTAATACCACAAATTTCAAATATGACTGTGCCACCACGAACTCGAGCACCCCAGTGAGAGAATTGGCCTTTACCCTTACCCATTCTAACTCCTGAAGGTTTTGATGTAATAGGTAAGTCAGGAAATATTCTTATCCAAATTTTAAGTTTTCGCTTAGCTTTCCTTGTAATTGCTTGTCGTGCTGCTTCAATTTGCCGCAAATTGATTATTCCTGACTCTGCGGCTTTTAATCCTATGCTACCAAATTTTAATTCGGTAGACTTAAACTCTAGCTTTGCTAGTTTTCCTTTTTTAATTTTTTTGTACTTAATTTGTTTTGGTCCGTTAAACATTATATTTTGCTATTACCTTTCTTACACACTTGTTTTTTCGCAAGTCCAGATTTTCACGCCAAAAGTTCCGTTCGACGTGTAGGAAACTGTTTCGGCGTAATCAAGATTAGATTTGATGCTCAACACGGAAACTCCTTTACCGATAATCATTACCCGCTTTTTTGCTCTCGGAGTGCCGTTAAACCTACCTTTAATCATTAATTTGATATTTTTTTGAGAGACAAAAATATTGTTGTTAAGTAGATGTAGAGCACTTTTTATAAACCCCAAAAAAAAGTTGTGGCGTTTTTGTTTTCTTAATTCGTTAGCTACAAATTCGGCTAACAAATTGGAAGGTTGACTGTTCAAAGTATATTCAAGTATTAGATTTATACCTTCTTCGAAGAAAGCGCTGTGTTTGTACTTTCTTAGCTGTCCTATAATTTTTTTTAGAATTCTTATTTGTATTTTGGTAAATCTAATTCTAGTAGGCTTATTCAATTGTTTTAAATTTAGAAAAATGTCTAACTTACTATTCGTAAAAAAACTTATACTTTTAGAAACGCAGTTCCAAAACGCATCCATTTTTATTTCTCTAACACTTATATTTTGATATTTATTTGCAGACCACGCCACTTTATAACGTGGTAATATCCGGGCCCTTCGATACTTTAAAGAACAGTGGCTTTTTTTAATCGCAATTTTTCCTTTAGAAAATTGTTTCTTGCCAAGGTATTTTTTTACTGTAGTAGTATAATGACAATTTTCAATAATTCGCTGGTAATGAACGTAACGCTTCAGTTTTTTTTCAAGAGTAAAGTATTTTTCCCTGAAATTTTCGGTAAAGTTTGTTTTCTGGAGTTTCAGCTTCACACCTTGGCCCTTATGATGAATTTTTATAGTAGCTAAAGCTTTTGCGGTAATACAATACGATAAAAAAATATGCAGTTCGTTTTCTAAATAGCGCAACTGACAATTATGTATAAGTAAACCTTTGTCTTTCAAGATTTTATTTATAAATTTTCTGATCTCTAAGTCTCGAAACGCATATAGAGCAGATTCTGGAGACTTTTTTTCAATGTATTTAGACTTCCATTTTTTAGTTTTCCCTAATCGAAAAATTGTTGGATTAGTTTTTTGTCCCATATGACTTTAATTTTTTTTTCTTTTTTTTGAAAGCAAACTTTGCTCTCGTAAAAACAAATTCTCCAAATTTGTGCCCAATCATCTCTTCTACTACAAGAATTTCTTTATGTTTTGATCCGTTATGAATCTTAAAAGTTAGATTAAGAAAACTTGGAAGAATCTGGGAGTTGCGTGATATTGAAATGATTCTTTTCTGATTTTTTTCTGGCAAGAGATTTTCTGTTTCATGTTTTGTGTTAATATAAGGTCCTTTCCATTTTGTTCTAATCATTTGGGTTTTTCTTTACTAGGAACTTCTTTCGAATTTTACCGTTTTTAGTACTTTTTCCCCAAAGGGTTTTTCCTTTCCCCGATTTTTTTCCTTCTCCCCCTCCATGAGGGTGATCTACAGGGTTCATAGCAACCCCCCGTACAGAAGGGCGTTTATTCAACCAGCGAGACTGGCCTGCTTTTTTTAATGGAAATAAAAAACTTAATTCATTTGAAACTATACCTATGGTTGCAAGGCATTTCGCAGATAAAAATCTTTGCTTTCCAGAGCTGAGTTCAATCTTAGCGTAATTTAGAGTTTTTTCTGTTAAGCGTGAGAAAGTACCTGCTGCTCTAGAAATTTGGGCTTTCTTTTCTTTTTTCGGTGCAATATTGTGTATGTAACTTCCAACCGGGATTTTTGAAATAGGCAAAGAATGTCCTATTTTAGGCTCAGCTTTTCTGCCAGATTTCACAACGTCTCCGATACTCAGCTTTTCTGGCGCGAGTATGTAGTAAAACTTGCCTTCTTCAAAATCATAGATCGAAGCAATGTTGGCGTTTCTGCAAGGATCATATTCAATGGTACAAACGATACCTTCGGAATTTTGTGTTCGAAGAAAATTAATTGTTCGATATCTTTTTTTGTGCCCTCCACCTTTATGCCTAATAGTTATCTTCCCAGAGTTATTCCTTCCTGTAGATTTTTGTATTCCTGTCAAACCTTTTTTTAGAAGAGGTCTTTTTTCATGAATTTTCGCAAGGTGTTGCTGTAGCATTTTTATAGGTTCATTGCTTGTAATTTTTTTCATATATTTATTATTTAGTGCTGGTTTTCCCAAAGATGGGGGGCGATGTTTTTTTCCATTTTAATTAAGTAGCTCTTTTTCGAGATATAACGCAGCGGCAGCGTGTCTACTTTGGGAGTAGAAAGTCATGTGTTCGAATCACATTATCTCGAACTTTCATAAATAAAATTTAATGCAGACTATTCGTAATTTTGATTTCAATAACTTTTTCATAGATTTACACTTAAAAAAACAATACTTAAACAAGTTAAAAACCAAAATTGCTTCATTGATTAGTTTGAAGGAAAAAAACTATAAGTTTTTGAATTCAACTATATTGTTAAAAGAAAGGCGTCTCATTGAGAATGATTTTAGAATAACCTATATTATTGACATACAATTTTCGAGAGCTAACACTTTTTTGCACGTAACAGATTTTATAGGCAATTTAAAGTTTTCTTGCTCGGCGGGATCTTTTGATTACGAAGGAAAATCTAAAAGAAGTAGGCTAGTTATTCTCAAGAAGTTTTTTCATACCTTAATTTCTAAATTAAAATTTTTGCAAGGCGAATGCTTAGCGTTACACTTAAAAAACGTAGGCCCAAACAAGTTTTGGGTGGTAAAGCAATTAAAAACCAAGTTTTACATCAGAACTATTCGTAGTTTTAGTTTCTACCCCCATAATGGATGCCGAAAACCAAAAGTACGTCGGAAGAAATTTTAAAAACAAGAAGAAATGGCTGAGGGGTTTAAAGCGACAGATTGTAAATCTGTTGAGTTTTCTCATCGTAGGTTCGAATCCTACTTTCTTCATGCTTATCTGCTTAACATAAAAATTTTTTTCAGATTGGATACTCTAAATTGAAAAATCAACAACATGTTTTCTGTATAATTTAGTGAATTGCTACCCTTCAATTGTTTTAGTGAGTATATTTTATTGTTGAGTTTAATAGTTAACATGTTGAAAAGCGAAGATTCAAAACTATTAAGCAGTATGCTTTTTGTTAGTAACATACAATTAGTTGCGGGCTTAACTAAAAAAGTCGCTCCTTCAATAGTAGGTTTAATATTTTTATATACCGAGTTTTCGAGCACTTCGATAGTTGTTTGATTGAAAATTTTATGGTAGTTAAGACAAATTGTTCTCAGCTTTTGCTTCGTTAATAACAAATCAAAAGAGCTTTTATTAACTCCGTTGTAGAAAAGTAACAGGTCTTCTTTCTTCAAATGTTCTTTGATTTTTAATGTCTTGTAATCTTTTATTGTAAGTTTCATTCCAATTTTGCTCTATTAATTTAGGCTCAGCAGGATTTGAACCTGCGACTAAACCGTTATGAGCAGTGTGTTCTACCTCTGAACTATAAGCCTCTTGTTTCAGGCTCTTTTAAGTTATATGAGAAATATTAGCTTTCGACAAGTTTTAATTTTGTTATTAATTTTTTTCTTTTTATTTGGTGACTTTTTAAATTTAAAAAAAAAATTAAAAAATTGGATTCTGAAAAAAAACAGGAAAAAAGGGAATTGAACCCTTGACTTTTGGTTTTGGAAACCAGTATTCTACCAACTGAACTATCTTCCTTATTTTTAGGTTAAACTTCGAGTGTCAAAATATCTCTTGGAAATTAAAAACAGACTATTTATAATCGCTTTTAATTGGTTTTTTTCTATTTTGATAGCTTATAAATACAAAGAAGTCTTGCTTTTTATAATTATAGAACCTTGTGTTTTGTACAATTCAGGGCGCCCGACGGTTACTGTCCTTTACTTTATTTTTACGGACGTGACGGAAATATTTTCATTATATGTTCAATTGGTAATATTTCTTTGTTTTCAAGGAACGTTTTTTTTCGCGGCAAATCACTTTTTTTTCTTTGTCAACCCCGCACTTTTTAAAGCTGAATACTTTTACATAAGTTTATTCGTAGGAACTGGGGCTAGTTTATGGATAATTTCGACTCTTTTAGTGAGTTATACTATTGTTCCTTTGACATGGAACTTTTTCTTGAGCTTCCGGCCAACAGTTCCAGCTCAATCAATCAATTTGCATTTTGAAGCTAAATTAAACGAGTATTTAATCTTTTATATGCAATTACACTACCTATTTGTGTGTTACTTAGAATTTTTTGCCTTTTCATTTCTTTTACTTAGTTACAACAAAATGAACTTTTGTTATATAAAAAAATTTCGAAAACTTTATTTTTACGCTTTTGTTTTTTTTTCTACTTTATTAACCCCCCCAGATATAATTAGTCAGTTAATAGTTGCTTTTATTTTAATTGTTCTTTACGAATGCCTTACACTTCTCTTTTTATTTAAGTTATCATATATAAATCTAATTAGGTAGCCAATTAAAACTAACCAAAGTTCCAGCAACCAGTAATAAGTAACTTAAAGTCAAAGGTAAAAAGCATTTCCATCCAAGATACATTAACTGGTCATATCTATACCGAGGCAAAGTGGCTCTCGCGAAGATAAAAAAAACGACACCTAAAATAATTTTAAAACTAAGCCAAAAAGTTCCAGGAATCAAATTAAAGATAAAATAATTGAACGGAAACAACCACCCTCCCAGAAAGAGTATGGATCCTAAAGTACTCATTAAAAGCATGTTAGCATACTCGCTTAAGAAAAAAAGTGCAAACGTCATTGCTGAGTATTCGACATTATAACCCGATACCAATTCTGCTTCTGCTTCTGGTAAATCAAAAGGATGACGATTCGTCTCGGCTAGCATTGAAATATAAAAAATAAGCGAAACTGGTAATAAAGGAATGATAAGCCAAATCTTTTTTTGGGCCAATACAATAGTGCTTAAATTGAACGAACCAGAACAAATAGCGGCGTTTAATGCTGTAAACCCTATAGTAATTTCGTAAGAAATCATTTGAGCAGCAGATCTTAAGGCCCCTAGATATGCATATTTGGAATTGCTGGACCAGCCAGCGAGCAAGATTCCGTAAATATTTAAAGACGAAATTGCAAACAAATAGAGAATACCTAGATTCAAATCACAGATTACTATTCCATTTGCGAAAGGGACAACAGCCCATCCAAGCAAACTTAATACAAACGATAATGCAGGCGCCAATAAGAAAACTCCAACGTTTGCACTGCCGGGTAAGGTGGTTTCTTTTGCAAAGAGTTTTAACCCATCTGCGAGCGGTTGAAGTAGACCAATGTAACCAATAACATTAGGTCCTCTTCGTCGCTGTATTGCCCCCATAATTTTTCTTTCTGCAATTGTAAAATAAGCGACGGAAATTAATAAAGGAATTACAATGCTAATAATTTTTAAAATGGTTGTTATCGTTAAAATCATTTTTTGGTAGGCTAAAACCGGATTTGAACCGATATTCTAAGATTTGCAATCTAATACATTTTCCGAGTTATGTTACTCAGCCATTTTTTAATAAGTGTTTTCAACATATTTCAGGAGAAGGCGGGATTCGAACCCACGGTATTTGGAAATACAATAGCTTTCAAAACTATAGCCTTAGACCACTCGACCACTTATCCGAAAAGCAAATAAAGGGGCTTGAACCCTTAACTTTAATCTTGGCACGATTACACTCTGCCTATTGAGTTATATTTGCTTAATTTGTTCTTTTAGTTGTAGCTGTAAGGATTTTAGAATGAAAATCGTTTCTTTTCTATCGACAGAATTTGTGACAAAAGCGACGTCCAGTTTTGATATGCTATTAAACAAATTATATTGTCTTTCAAGTTCAGTAAAACTAAAAACATCCTTGATCTGAAAAGAAAGAACGCTCTTCTCCATTTCAAAAGTAATTTTGAAACCAGTAAAGTTTTTGATTTTTGGCAAAATTTCCACTAATGTTTTTATGAAAAAGGGGAACATAGCCTTTTTCGATAAAGTAGTCTTGCACCCTGCAGGATGACCTTTTCTAGTTTTTAAACGAATATTAGGCCCTCTGGTGTTTGTTAAGCAAACTTTCTGTTTAGCAATTAATTCTAAAGCCAATACACTTATAGCTAAACCCTTCATTTCGTTTGCTTCAAGTCCAAAATTGAGCGTAATTTTCTTTAACTCAGGTAACTGTTTTGTATGCTTATATGAAAACTTATTTATCAATTCTTGTTTTAACGTTTTAATGTAGAAATGTTTTAAAAAATACATTCGTTTGTTTAAAGGTTAATGCTGAACTAAACCAGCTGACAAGCTGATAAATTTCTGAAATTTGTTCTTCTTCAAAAGTTTAGGAAGAGGTCCCACAATTCTTGTCCCAATTGGATTGCCTTGTTTGTTTACTAAAACAATCGAGTTTTCTTGAAACACAATACTAAACCCATTCTTTTTCTTAAGCTTCATTCTAGTTCTGACAATTAATCCTTTACAAATTTCTTTTTTTCTAACTTTTGATGTATTTTTAGCCTTGTTTCGTAATTGTTGAATAGATACCACGACAATATCACCTACTATCGCGTGTTTTCTCTTAAAACCGTTTAATACTTTAATACACCGCACTGTTTTTGCTCCGGAATTATCCGTAACTTTAAGTATTGTTCGTTCTTGAATCATTTTTTAATATGTTTGCACTTGTAGCTCAATTGGACAGAGCTTTGGACTTCGGGCCCAAAAGTTACAGGTTCGAGTCCTGTTAAGTGTATGTTCTTGAGTATGTAAAGTTTAGTTCCATCTATAATATTTTAACAGATGTTTCTTGGCAAAAACTTGCTCTTGTAATTTATTTTTAATCTTTATGGTTTCTCCCTTGCAATTAGCATTTAATAAAATTTCTTTTCCTAACCCTATGGAAAAATTGTTAAGTTTTCTTTTTCTAATAGACAATATTATTAATTTTATAGACAAAGATACCCGTGCTTGCGGGCTTTGCATAAAAGCCGGTATTTCTTTTGATTTTTTTTTCTTTCTTTTCTTTTGTGTCAAGATATGTAATTTAAAAACCGGGCTAGAAGAAAAAATCGCAAGTTTGATCAAGGAGTTTACCTGTTTTCTAGATTGCCTTTGTATTGTTTTCACGCTTTTAAATAGAATTTTTTCACCCTTAGTTTTTTTCCCACTAGTCGTTAAATGGTTAGTTAGTTTGTTTTTAATAAGCAATATTCTTTTTCTCATATAATTTTCTTAATTACAAATACTTCCTTAAATTCTTTGTACCATATTTAGATCTAGAAGTTTTTCTATCTTTTAATCCTAAAAGATCTAGTTTCCCTCGGATTAGATGATATTTTACTCCAGGTAGGTCTTTTACCCGACCACCCCTCATTAAAACAGTGGAATAAGATTGTAAGTTATGGCCTTCGCCAGGAATATAAGCGTATACTTTTTTTTTATTTGAAAAAAGTGTTAATTTTACAAGTTTTCTTAGGGCTGAGTTTGGCTTTTTAGGAGCCCTAAGCACAATTTTTGTGCACACTCCTCGCTTTTGAGGACATCCTTCTAAAGCTGGTGTTTTGTTTAATTTTTTCTTTTTTTTTCGCGTTTTTCTACAGAGTTGATTGTAAGTTGGCATATTAAATAAAAGCTTGTTTTACCAAAAAAGGGACTTGAACCCTTACTCCAAGAAGGAACTAGAACCTAAACCTAGCATGTCTACCAAACTCCATCATTCTGGCAAAGTTCTATTTTTTATACTCGCTATCGGATTTGAACCGATACTCTAATTAGAATCAGATTTTAAGTCTGACGTGTTTACCAATTTCACCAAACAAGTTTTTATGGCACAGTTTGAAGTGTTAATAGTTTTTCCTTTAATTTGGGCTCTATTGATTACATTATTTTTCCATTACAAATTATCAATAGAGTTTATGATTCCTACTTTTTTTGGAACCAAAAAATTTCGAGAAAAAAAGCTACAATCGTCTGTGTCAAAATTTTTAATTAAAAATTCAAGAGTAGAACTTGATTGCTCATATACAAACGCGAACTAACAAAAATTTTCATTTAAAGGGGGTGTAACTCAATTAGGTAGAGTGTATGTTTTGCAAGCATAAAGTTGTCGGTTCGAGCCCGATTATTTCCAATATCACCTCGTTACTTTTTAACCTCTTCAAGCTGGATTCGAACCAACGTCCAAATGGTTAACAGCCACTTGCTCTACCTCTGAGCTACTGAAGAATTTAACAAGCTTTTATTGATAACGGGAATTTAAAACTACGTTTTTTAGTTGTAAGTGAAAAGTAAAAGCTGTAGAAAAACCACTTAAGTCAATCGTACCGAATATAATCTGCATTGTTCTGTAGTTGATGTGCAGGTGGTTCGGGGGAAGAGGCCAAAAAGGTTTCGATTTTAGAGTTTGGAAACTACTCTCGTTAATCCTCTGACTGTAACTTGAATTCATTTCTATAGAGTCGCCTGGCCGTAAAATATGTGATTTACTCTTTATTTTTACTTGGTTAACATAAACATTACCGTGAACTATCAACTGCCTTGCAGCTTTAATACTAAAAACAAATTTGGCCCTATGAAGCACTATATCTAGTCGGCTTTCAAATTTTTTTAGTGGCAATAAATTAAAAGTTTCTTTCTTTTCATTATTTTTTCTGCCGTTCTCTTTTTTCATCAAGTTTAGATACTTTTTCAGTTGCCTGCTGGTAATACCTCCGTACAATAGGGCTAATTTTTTTGTAGTGTGCAAACTGTCTCTGTAACGCTTTTTATACGACGTCCCCTTACTTGGGAATTTTGTGACTGAATATTTTATTTGGTCAATAGCAACATACTTTTTATATCTTCGCATTTTGCGTTTATAAGAATTGATAAAGTGCTCCCACTTCTTATTCTGAAACCCAAGTAATTTTTTCTGGTTTTGGACGTTCTCTCTCAATTTTAAAAATTGTTTGAAAATTGGTTTAAGTCGGGTTTTCTTAGAAAGAAGCATTTTTTATATCGGTAGCTAATATTTTTTCAAGCAATTGAGTTGTTGGGGGTTTATCGGACATTTGCTTTGTGTTCGAATTAAAAAAATTAATTTTGAAAACCGAATGTCGGCGTTGATTTGCGGTCAGGTTATCAAGTTTTGCTTTCTTTAAAATTATTTTTAAAATGCCATAAAAAAAAGAATTTCCTATTTTCTTATTTGTAAAATTAAATTTTACTGGAACCTTATAAGTGGATTTTTTTTCTAATACATTCAACTCGCAACCTAGAGAAATTATAGGAGTTTTGGAAAGATACCCTTCCTTTAATGCATCTCTGTTTTTTAATACGTTTAAAATAACAATTAAATCACTTTTTTTTCTTAATTGAAATATTATTTCGGCTCTTATTTTATCGGCAGGGTTTTGGCTTTTCAATAAAGGGTCGAAACTAGCATCTTGGTTAGTTATGCAGCCATTCGTCCAGATTGATTCAGAAATTAAAACATGTTTCGTTTCCTTTAAAAGCTGCTTAATTTCTTTATGAGCATTTGAAGGCGTTCCTACAAATAGAATTCGTTTATTATGCTTGTGGTACTTATAAATAACGTGCAAAGCTTTTTTTATTCTATATTCAGTATCTTCAATTTTTAAGTTTGCTGTATTTCTATAAGCCTGTGTCTTTAGAAGCTTTATTCCCAAAAACTCCGGTCTACGCTTTTGCAGAATTCTATTCTTAATTTTCATTCATTAAATTTTTTTCCCTTCTTTCAATTCAATTTTTTCGTTTTCGTAGAGAACCCCTTTTCCTTTATATGGCTCAGGTAGTTTTTTTGCTCGAATCAAAGAAGCTGTTTGAGTAACATGTTGATAACAATTGCCATATACAAAAAGTTTGGTCGATTTTAAACAAAAAATGCTCAGGGTTTTATCTACTCGAAAATAAATAAAATGGCTATAACCCAGTTTTAATAACAGCAGCCTATTTTCCGTTTCAAAAGCTTTATACCCAACCCCCACAAGTTTTAACTTTTTGTACAGTAAAGCAGACGTTTCTATTAATAAATGCTTTATTGCGGCGGTAGTGGTGCCTTGAATAAATTTCATTTTCTTTTGCTTATTGGTTGAAAGAATGCTGAACGGTGTAGAAGTTATTGCAACAATTCTTTTTTTCTTTAAAAAAAATATTTTAACTTTGAGTTTTAATGTTTTCTTTCCTAAGCCGCCTTCAAAAACAAGAATTTCTTTTTTTTCGCAGTATATCAAAGTTATGTTTTCAGGAACTTTAACTGTATATTTTTTCTTTAATTTTTTCATTTTTAATTAACAACAATAAAAGGCTCACCACCAAGACTTAATCTTTTACAATCAGTTATTGTTTTTAAGCCTTTATCGGTTGAAATAATAATAAAAGACTTGCTAGAATCTATTTTCCATATTTGTTTTAGGGAATAATAAATTCTTTTACTCGGTTTTGATACTAATTTTATTGAGTTTATTGCAGGTTGATCATTTCTATATTTTAAAAATATTTTGATTTCAGTAAGGTAAATGTTATATCCTAAGATAAATCCTTCATTCCAAAGGATTTTGAGAAAAGATTCACAGATATTTTTTCTAGTTTGAAAAATGAAAGATCGTCTTGCTAGTTGGCCATTTTTGATATTGGCAAACATATTCCATAAGTAGTTTTTCATATTTTTACGCTTAGAGACAGGATTGAACTGTCGACACAAGGATTTTCAATCCTTTGCTCTACCCAACTGAGCTACCCAAACTTTTAGATAATTTGTTTTATTTACAAAGGTTTTAGAGAGGAGAAAGTGAGCTCTCCGTAAATATCCAACACTTTTAAATACGTTTCTACGTACCCTACGTGCTTATTTAAATCGTTTCGATTCTCACAACACTCGTAGAAATCAATAGTGCCCGAAAAAGATATTTTTTTATAATTTTTGATTGTGTTGCAAGCCTCACTTTGAGATAGAAAATATTTATAATGTTTTAGATGATAGTTTCTTGAATCAAAAAATTTTACTCTCAAATTTATATTTGAAATGATTTTTTGTAAGGGAAAGCTTATTTTGAGCTTAAGATCTGGAAAAAGATCCTTTTTAAGCTTTTTTAAAAAGTGTAAAAAATTTGATTTAGATGAGCCGTGAATCAAAAATTGATTAGAAAAAACTTTAGACTCAAATTGCTCTTGTGCCGTTTTATTTACGTGAGGTGACTTTAAGACAGTAAAAAATTTTCTTTTGTTATTAAATTGTAAAATTTTAATAGCTAATAATTTTGAGCTTATTTTTAAATCCGACTGGTTAAACAAAAAAGAGCAAAATGTGAAAATAGAGTTTTTGTTTTTGGATGAAATTTTTATAAAGTAAGGTCGCATTCTATACGTATTAATTTCTTTTTTACTTTTAACTACCGTCCTGTATGTAGATACAAGTGAGAATAATAAATACATAAGTTTGAATTAAAGCTACCCCGAGTTCTAATCCAAATAAAATTGTTAAGACTAACATAGGAATGAACAAACCAACAGAAATAACATTTTCTAGAAGTAGCATACTCCATGAAAACCCAACAATTACTTTTAATAGACTGTGGCCTGCCATTAGATTGATGAACAATCGAACCCCTAAGCTAACTGGTTTGGCTATATACGAAATAAACTCAATAGGAACTAATAATAAAGCTAAAAAAAATGAAGTGTTTGCTGGCAAAAACAAGGAGAATGTCTTTATTTTATACTTCTTAAAAGTAATTAAATTAATACCGATAAACACGGAAAATGATAAAGTAAAAGTTACTATTAAATGACTTGTGGCAGTAAAGCTATATGGAACTAAACCAATTAAATTACTGAATAAAATGAAATGAAACAATACTGCGATTACCGGGAAATATTTTTCGTTATGAGTAGTTATGACATCAGAAATTAATTGAGCCGTTACTTCTGAAATCGACTCCATGCTTTTTTGCCACGCATTAGGTGTGAAGAAAAGAGACATTTCGTGCAAGTAGTTCGTTTTAGAACTATTATAATAAAATAGACTTTTTAAAGCCGTCAATCCTAACAGGTTAATTAATAAAAAATTGGTTATTGAAAAGTCTAAACCAACAATTTTTATATTTATTAGAGATAAAATTTGAAACTGTTCTAAAGGGGCTTGATTTAACATTTTGACTTGGAATAAAAGGGTTCGAACCTTTGAATGATCGTACCAAAAACGAGTGCCTTTCCGCTTGGCTATATTCCATATTTTCATGAAAAGATTAACTAAGTTATTTTTTGTCCGAAAACAATGCATCTATTAATACGCAAATAAAAATGATTATTGAAAAAGCTGATGCATAAGAACCCCAAGAGGCGATTTTGTTAAATAAATAAAACGCATCTGGAAAGTCGGGCACACGTCTAGGCATACCTGCTACCCCCAAAAAATGCATTGGAAAAAAAGTTAAATTTACTCCTATAAAAAACACCCAGAAATGTAGTTGAGCTAAAAACTCAGAATATCTTAAGCCCGTAATCTTATGAAACCAATAATAAATACCTCCGAAAATTGAGAAAACAGCACCCATAGATAGAAGTGGCCTAACTTACCAATCCTTCTATATATCAGTAAGTCGACCCTAAACCGTACGTGCAAGTTTCCCTGCATATGGCTTTCACTTTTATTAATGTTGGGTTGGAAGATTAGGTTGTTTAATTCGTTTTCCATCGTAAGTGCCTTTGTGTATTTTTATGTGACACTTTTGGCAGACGGGGATCTGTTTTCTATTCATTTTTGCCATCATAGTTGGCAAATAGTCCTTCTTTTTAGCTTTACTAAGTTTTCGGGCATGGTGAATTTCAATTTTCTCCTCGCTACCACATAATATACAAGAGTTTTCTAAATCTTTTCTTCCTCTCTGGATACGACTATCATAGTAATCAATATAAGCTTCTAGTGAAGTAAAATCAAGAATTTTAGATGGAATTACTTTTCGAGCTCTCTTATAACTAATCGATGGATAATTTGTTTTAACAACTCCATCTTTGTCCTTAATATTTATATCTTTACCGTATTTGTTAAATACCCTCCTTAGTGTTGTTAACTTCATCTTGGAGGCAATAGTTAGGGCACAAGAATATTTTAATATGTAATGTACTCTTGCAGCGACTCTACCATAGTTATTTGCCAAACTGTAATATTGGAGAATTCCTCTTTCAACCATTCGGTAATGTTCCACTATATCAAATAATGTGTGATTAATGAATCGTCCATTTCGGGTTGGCGCTCCAGTTGTTTTAGCATAACCTTTCGAAATTAACTTATCTACAACTTGATCTACGGGAGCATCTAGCGTAGCATTTGTTACTCTACGAGTTAATTTATCTTTGGAGTTAAAAGCAACTTTCATTTTACTCAGTTTGGTGTAATAGACCCGATATCCTAAAAATATTGCAGATTCTTGCTGGCTATGAGTTGTTTTGGTCTTTTCTAAATTTAGAGTAAGTTTCAATTTTTCAAACAAAAAAGTTTTGCATTCTTGGATTATCTGCTCACAATATTCTTTAGGACCATTTAAACCCATTATAAAATCATCCGCATAGCGTACATAATGAAGTCTTAGATATCGCCGGTCATTACGCATAAGACTATGAATAGAGTGGTTATTGACTTTTCCACTTCTAATCATTTTCGTATATATGGGGTTTGCTCTTTTCCTTTTACCTTTGGTGTATTTAGGTTTAAGGTAGGTACTTACCCATTTGTCAAAAGGGGTCATATAAATATTAGCTAACATTGAAGAAAGAGTTCCTTCTTGAATAATACTAATTCACATTGGTACTACTTGGTTAGAAGTCTCTCCATAACCTACCCTTAAGTATTTATAAATTAAGTCTACAAACGCTTGATCGTCTATTTTTGTTTTCAGTAGTTCAACAATAATGTAGTGGTCCAAAGTTGGGAATTGTTGATCTATGTCTCCTTCGATATACCAATTATCGTGATTAAATTGCAGTTTAATTTGGTTTAAGGCAGTGTGACAGCCTTTACCAGTAACCCACCCATGGGAGTCTTTACTAAAATCGGTTTCAAAAATTAATTGTAATAAAAACCGCATAGCTTCTTGAACTATTTTGTCTCTAAGTGAGGGCACAGTTAAAGGTCTTTCTTTTCCATTAGATTTTAGAATATAAGTCCTTCTGGATGGAGAAAACTTGAGTTTCCCATTTCGCATTGTGTTTGCAGTTTCGACAAACCACGATAATTTAATTCTGTCAAGTGTTTCTTCCGTTAGGGCTGGAGTTAGACTCCCCCTTTTCGAACGTATTCTTACCCACGCCGCGATTAAAAACTTCGGATCTGACATAATTACGCTTAGATTATTACATTTCTGGCCATTAACAATATTAGATTTTAATATACTCAATTGACTAGATTCGAATTTACCCGAAAGCAAACTTTCTTCAAGTCTAATAAAACTAGGTCCCTTCCCAGAAGATGAATAACTAGTACTATGAACCCTCCGTAACCCCCGTCCTTTCGGATTTCGGGTCATCGCGAATTCCATTCGTTTTCGTCTCCTGACTAACTTAGAGCTCCCCTCCTTATGTCTACTACTTGTAGATAGCTTATTGAGCTCGCCCAGTGAAAGAAAGACTACGTAATTTCTAACACTCGAATAATAAATAGGGACTTCAGACCCTGCCAAGAAGTTGTAATTGGGATTCGTAAACCTACCCATATTAGTCTGTAGCTTGGCATCCACTCTAAGCTCTCTGTTGAGAGTTTCAGGACGCCTTTTAGTACATGCTATGTTCCCTTTCGAGGTTAGCCCTCTCAGGTAAATACTATGCTTTATCACAATATACATAAATTAGTAGTATATAGACAAGTTTTGTGAGTTTTGATCAAAGTCAAAACAGGCGAAAACGACATTAGACGCCGCACCATAATGAAAATGCCCAACCACATAATAGGTATCGTGTAAACCAATGTCAATCCCGGAATTTGCAAGCACTACCCCAGTGACTCCACCGACAGTAAATAAAAAAATGAAACCTAAAGCGAACAGTATAGGTGCTTTTAACTCTGCGGAACTGCCCCATAAAGTAGCAAGCCAACTAAAAATTTTTATACCTGTAGGAATTGCAATAATCATGGTAGCCGATGTAAAATACGCTCTAGTATCAATATCTAAACCAACTGTATACATGTGATGACTCCAAACTATAAAACCTAACACACCTATAGAAAACATTGCATAAATCATACCAAGTTTGCCGAAGATTGGTTTTTTTGCAGCACTCACAATAATATGGCTAATGATACCGAACCCTGGTAAGATTAGAATATACACTTCAGGGATGGCCGAAAAACCAAAAAAGGTGTTGATAAAGTATTGGATCGCCTCCTCCAGCCGGGTCAAAAAAAGTTGTGTTGAAATTACGATCTCCAAGTAACATTGTAATTGCACCAGCAAGAACAGGCAACGATAAAAGCAACAAAAATGCTGTGATGAAGATTGACCATGCGAATAAGGGTAGTCGATGAAATGGTAGGCTCTTTGCTCGCATATTTGTAATAGTGCAGATAAAGTTTATTGCTCCTAAAATTGAAGCAGCTCCAGATAAATGCAAACTAAAGATAGCAAGATCCACTGCCCCCCCGGAATGGGCTGTAATGCTAGATAAGGGTGGGTATACAGTCCAACCAGTTCCAACACCCGCTTCACAAAGTACAGAACCTATTAATAACAATAAAGAAGGAGGTAATAACCAAAAACTAATATTATTCATTCTCGGAAACGCCATGTCAGGTGCCCCAATCATTAACGGTACAAAAATATTTCCAAACCCGCCTATGAGTGCAGGCATAACTGTGGTAGGGTAAGATCACAATCCATTTTAAAGGAATCACAACCTCCCCTCCGAACCGGGCTTGCGACTTTTATCGCACCCGGCTCTCCACGCAGTTGAATTTAGTATCAATAGATTCCAGGACCATCGTAAAGACCATTATGCACTCTTTGATGACATGAGACGCACAATGATATTTGTTTACGTGATTGATTAATTTGTATACCTTTTAAAGTGTTGTCAGTTTTATGAGCTTTTAAAGGTCTTCTATGATGTATTTCAACATTACGTTTCATGTCACATATTTTGCAAGGTTTATCAAAAACACTTCGAGTTCTAAGACTACATTTAAACGTTTCAAAGCCAGACCGTGTAATACTATTCGAAAATTTCTCAATTCTTGGTAAGCTTTTTTCCAATTTAAAAGCTACTAACTTATCATCATCATTTTGAATTTGAATTGTTTCCCCATATCTTTTAAATACCTGTCTTCGAGAGTTAAACTTAAGTTTATTCATAAAAGTACAAGCTAAGCTATGATGTAATAAGTAGTGAATATAATTTAACTGACATCGATTATAAGCAAACGAATAATAATTTAAAAGGCCCTGCCAAACAGCATTATACTTTTTAACAATCATAACAAGATCAAGATTAGTCCAAGAAGTTTTTCTTGTTGGTATTACATCATGTTTTCTTATATTTCTAATTTTACAAATACCTTGCGATTGAAGTTTTCGTATTAAATGCTCGAGAGGGGCTAATGCAATGATACGGCCTTGAGGCCCTCTAGCACGAACTTTTCTTCCAGTTTTAGTTACTGAATTGGTCCGTCGTTTTTGGTCGTTAGTTCGACTTGTATGACACTTTAACCTTGCACTTAAAAAATACGCACCTTGATCTGAACGAGTGAGTTTTGTCTTTTCTGAATTAAGAGTGAGTTTTAATTCATTTAAAAGAAATATTTGGAGCTCCTGCTTTAATTCTTCTGCAATTCGACGCGGTCCATTTATACCAATTAAAAAATCGTCTGCATATCTAACATAGTATATTCTATATCCTGAACCTTGAATTTTAGATGGATATTTAGCACGAACTTTTTCCAATTCCAGTATTTCTTTTAATCTTTCTTGCTCTTGTTCTTTACTAAGACTACGATTGCGTCTATAAGTTGGCGAAAAGTATTGTCTCGTATTCGATATCTTAGTATGCACTTTTTTATATTTAGGATTGTCGGTGCTTGTTACATCACTTTTTTTAGACTTTTCAATTTTATTTTGCATAAACTTATCAAGCTCATGTAGATATATATTTGAAAGTATTGGAGAAAGAACACTCCCTCCTTGTGGAACCCCAACACTATTAAATTCTTCAACTTTGTTTACAGGATTTATATAGTGTGATTTCACGGCCTTCCAATATAGGTCTATAAAAGGCTTCGAGAGTACCTCTTTTTTCAATAGTTGTTCTAAAATGTGATGGTCTAAAGTGTCAAAACATTTAGAAATATCTCCTTCAATAAACCATTTTGTCCCAGTCCAACGTGTAACAGATTTTAAAGCGGAATGTGTTCCTCTTTTAGGTCTAAACCCATGTGAACTGTTTAGGAATTTAAACTCATAAATTTCTTCAAGAGCCATTGCCATAGCTTTCTGAATAACTTTATCTCTAGGGCTTGGTATACCTAATTTTCGAGTACCACCATTAGGCTTAGGTATTTCTACTCGTCTTATTGGTTTAAACTTAAAACTATGGTCTTTTAAACTGTTGCTCACGCTATAAATCGTATCTTTTGAATAGCTATCTAGAGTCTCTGAGTTGATACCTTTAGTATTGCTTGCTTCACTTTTACTAACAAGCTCATAAGCTTGAATTAGCCTTTCAGGATTACAAATTTTATCTTGGTAGAATCTATTATCCAAATTTTGAACTGACTTCTTATGACCCATTCCTAGGTTAGAAGTTGTCAGTCCCCTACGCTGGATTACTTCGCATTTTTTAAACATTACTTTAGACGTATTACTAAAAACTCCTATTTTAGTAGCTGCTACTATTAATCCTCCGTTACCATATCTCTTTCGAGACTTAGGCAATCCCACAGTTACTACTACAACTAGTATATTTACCCTTAGAACTCGTTTAGTCATACATATTACATCTAGTGTAATAGTGGCTGTAAGAGGTAACTCTTGATATCGATTTCTTTTAGTCTCACAAGCTCTTACAAATATTCGATTGCGGTTAAAACATTTGATCATGTAACCCAGCCTTTGACTCCGATTTGAAATTAACATTCTATTCATAAGTAACCTACTTCACCCATTATTTTTTGGAATTATCCGCTTTCCAGCAAGCGGGCTTTTTCGACATGCTACTTTCCCCTATTTTATTTTCACTCAAAGGTCGGCCGAATAGTTTAAAGGACATCGTTACAGTCCTTGCATACTTCGTATGCGTAGTTGATATAGCCTCAGTGGCGCACAAAAAAATCATCGTGAACGCGTGGCCCGTAACTATTACATTGTATAAATGATAATGATAATCTAAAAATTCAGAATTTGGACTAGCTAAAGTTAATCTTATATATAAAGATAGTGCAGTTCCCGCTATACCAGAAAGTCCTGCAAAAACTAAGTATAACGTTCCTATATCTTTATGGTTAGTCGAAAAAAGCCATCTTACAACAAAATCGTAAGCTTTACTATTTATTTTTTTGTATATATTCATTGTAGGTTTTAATAATTAGATAAAACGATTTTAAACAACAAAAGGATTACAAATTTATAAATAAGCAAAATCTAGGGTTTTCCTTTTGTAACTAGAAAATTTGTTTGCATTATTTGAAACTAAGTAGCCATCAAACTTTTCTTTTGTGGTTCCTATTTCAATCTATGTTTCATTCGTAGAAACGCTGATATCATTTGAGTCTCCTTTTTAAAAGTCAGTTGGAGCTTCCCTTACGGAAATTTTCATTTCTCTCTAAAGGAAATTCGCTAAGCCGAGAACCCGTTGAGATAAAAGTTATCAGTAAAGATTTAAATCACAGCAAATATTTTAAAAAGCTTTCCCATAAACAATTGCGGACTTGGCCGTTTGCTGTTTATTTTGCGTTTAAGTTTGTGAAATTGTATTAAAAAAGTATTCAACCCTTACCAGCTCGATTTTTGCATACCAGAAACATTCCCCGACCGTACTAATTTTAAAAAAACATGCCGTGAGTAAGGAGTAAACTTATTAAACCTTTTTCGATTTATTGTCGTGATACACCGATTAGAAAGGGATACTTTGCTCATCTTTGAAGCTAACGGTTTTAACTTTAGAAAAGCATTCCATCTGATTAGTTTAAAAAGATTGAAATTTCGAATGATAGATTTTAGTATAAAGCATCTATTTTCGGATAGTTTTATGTGTCGGCGTAACTTTTTATCTTTTGTTAGTAATTTTTTCATCTCAGAAGACAGCTCTTCCCAAGGAGAGAGAAATTCAAAGGTTCGATACTCTTGTGACATTTCAAGATTTTCATAAACGACACGACTTTTAATTGAACTGTATCTGGATTCAGTGAAACCACTTAAAGGAAAATCTTTTCGCAAAGGGTAACCTTGAAAACCATAATCCGTTAATAACCTTGTTAAATTGTCTTGGTTTAAGAAAAAAACACCGAACATATCCCAAATCTCACACTCCCACCAAGATGCACCAGAAATTATTTTTTCAACTGAATTTATTGGTGATAATTCATCAAGGATAACTTTTAATCTTAACCTTGAATTTCGTTTTATACTAAGAAGTTCATAAACTATTTTAAATCGATGTGAACTTTCAGGATAATCCACACCTGAAATACAGGTTAATACTTTAAATTGGCAATTAAAGTGGTTTTTGACCATTGTTAAAATCTCGGGAAGTAAATTAGTTTGAATCAAGAAACTTCCTTCGGTTCGAGAAAGCTCAAATCTTAAGATTGGCAATATTTTTGCAATAGAAGAATAGTTTAATAACATTTTAGAGGTATTTCGTTTTAAATTTGTTATTATAATCAGAGTTAAGTTTATTTTTCAAAAAAGTTTTTTTATTCAACTGAAAATTTTTATTATCTTTTTCTAAAAAGATGATTTGTTCTAAAACAAAAAAAGTATTCGCACAAAAATGCACGCTTCCATTTGAAAAAACTTGAGCCAACTTTAGTTGAATCAACCTCATTACCTGTCGACTTCACCAAATACAATGTCTTGGGTTCCAATAATTGTAACTACATCTGCTATTAAATGACCTTTCGACATGTAGTTTAAAGCCTGCAAATGAGCAAAACCCGGAGCTTTAATTTTGCAACGGTAGGGTTTATTAGTGTTATTTGATATTAAATAAACACCAAACTCCCCTTTTGGAGCTTCTGTCCCAATGTAAGTTTCATTTGCAGGGATGCTGAGACCATTCGTGTACATTTTGAAATGATGAATTAAAGCTTCCATAGACTGTTTCACTTCAAATTTTGTTGGGGGGCAAGATTTAGTATCCTCTGTCTTAATTATTCCTGAAGGAAGTTTGTCTAAACACTGCAAAACAATACTTAATGACTGTTTCATTTCGATAACTCTAATTAAATAACGATCATAACAATCACCACTAGTTCCCGTCGGAACTTCAAAACTTATTTGATCATAAATTTCATAAGGTTGGCTCTTCCTTAAATCCCAATTAATACCTGAACCTCGAAGCATAACGCCGCTGAAACCAAAATTCAAAGCTTCTTTTGCATTAATTGTCCCTACGTCTATAAGTCTTTGTTTCCAGATTCGATTGTCAGTTAACATTTCTTCAATTTCAATTAACTTGTTAGTAAATTGCTCAATAAAAATATAAATGTCTGAAACTAAACCTAAAGGTAAATCTGAATAAACCCCTCCGGGCCTAAAGTAAGCTGCGTGCATCCTTGCTCCAGAAACTCTTTCATAAAATTCCATTAGTTTTTCTCTCTCTTCAAAAGCCCAAAGCATAGGTGTCATTGCACCTACGTCCATAGCATGACACCCAACAGCTAATAGATGATTAAGAATTCTAGTTATTTCTGCAAAGATGACACGAATATATTTTGCTCTTTCGGGAATCTTTACATTTATAAGATTTTCAATAGCAAGACAATATGAATGCTCTTGTGCTAACATGGAAACATAATCTAGACGGTCAAAATATGGCAAGGCTTGCAGATAGTTTTTGTACTCAATTAACTTCTCTGTGCCTCGATGCAATAACCCAATATGCGGATTTGCTTTAATAACCGTTTCTCCTACTAACTCTAATAAAAGCCTAAGCACTCCGTGCGCCGCTGGGTGCTGTGGGCCGAAGTTTATTGTAAAATTTTTTATTTTTTTCGTTACCTCTTTTTTTTTTAAACTCACTTTTAAATAATTAAGCCTAAGTAGATTTGAACTACCGCCCTTGCGCTTATCAGGCGCACGCTCTAACCAGCTGAGCCACAAGCTTTTGATTTTACTATTTAATTAAATTCTAAATTAGTCATAATTAAATAATGGTACTGAACCGACGGCATTGCTAACAAGACGATAGGCATAAAACCATGGTTTACTCCGCAAATTTCGCTGCACTGGCCAAAAAAAACTCCAAACCGTTTGATAAACAAATTTGCTTGGTTTAGTCTTCCTGGGCAAGCATCCACTTTTACCCCAAACGAAGGGATGGTCCAACTATGAAGAACATCTACGGCAGTAATAAGAAGTCGTAAATGAGTATTTGTTGGCAACACAACTCTTTTATTAGTTTCAAGAACTCTAAAAAAACCAACCGTACTATTTTCTTTCAAAAATTCATTGGTTAACATATAAGTCGAATACTTTAAATTTTGAGTTGTTTCTGAGCATGAATTAAAATCTGAAATTTCATAACTCCAATACCATTGATGCCCTAAAATTTTTAATGTCAGTTCTGGATTAGAAATCTCATCTAAACTATACAATAAGGAAAATGACGGAGAAGCTAAGCTTAAAAGAATTAAAGCCGGGATAGAGGTCCAAATAATTTCAATAACATTGGAGTGAGTGAAGGTTGCAACAGTACTATTTTCTATTTCAGTAAAATTTTTTGTAATAGCGAAAAGCAACCATGCAACTAAAACCACAATACTAATAATGATAAATAATAAGTGAAGGTTGAATAAATAAATACCTTCCATTGTAGAAGTAGCCGGATCTTGGAACCCAAGCTGATAACTTACAGCCGCATCCCCTAACCATGCACTTGAATTGATAAGTGTCTTCATAATGACTTTTGCAATATTTGTATTCATTTAAATTTGTAGCATTAGAATAAAATCTGTTTAGTCCCAATCTAAAGCGCCAACATACCAAACATAAAAAAACCCAATACCCAATTCTACTAAAAAATCAATCATAGACCAAAAACCTAATATGTCTAGCTTAGAAATGGAAATGCACCATGGAACCAAGAACATTATTTCTATGTCAAAAATAAGGAATAAAATTCCAATGACGCAAAATTTAATATCAAATACATGCCTAGTATCTTCATAAGGCTCGAAACCACATTCATATGCAGATAATTTTTCTGAATCTGGATTCTGCCTTACTAAAAAATACGATAAACCGATAATTAACACGGTTAGAAAAACTGCGAATACTAAATAGAATAAAAGCGTTAAATATTCGTTTTTCACTGAAGAATTCTCTAAAAATTGCATTAGTTGCTTTTTATCAAACATACACATGTGCATAAAAATAATATTCTGTTTGTAAGGAACCGTTGTTATTTGTTACTCCACCAGTAAACATTAATAAATAAAAACAACCATATAACGTCTACTAAATGCCAGTACCATATTGCTGATTCAAAACCAAAATGGTGCTTGTTTGTGAAATGATTTAAAACAATTCGTACAAAAGATACGAATAAAGCAATAGTACCGATAAAAACATGAAAGCCATGAAAACCTGTAGCCAAGTAAAAACAAGAACCATAAATCCCATCGCTAATATTGAAAGGAGCATTAACATACTCTAAACCTTGCAAAACCGTAAATAGAACAGCTAACATTAATGTGAGAAGTAAAGCTACCAAAGTCTGTTTTTTTGCTCTTGCTAATAAAGCATGGTGAGCCCAGGTTATAGTAACTCCCGAAGCTAGTAAAATAAAAGTATTTGTTAATGGGACAGTGAAGGTCTTTATAAGGCTTATTGCTTTAGGCGGCCAAACTCCTCCGATCGTATGGGCAGGTGCTATACTAGAATGAAAGAACGCCCAAAAAAATGCAAAGAAAAACATGATCTCAGAAACAATAAACAAAATCATACCTAAACGAAGTCCTTTTTGCACAGCAATTGTATGTTGGTCTTCAAATGTAGCTTCTCTGACAATATCTCTCCACCAAGTGTACATTACATAAAGAATTAGAAAAAACCCGTTGATAAATAAATTCCACCCCCCAATAAATTTGTGCATATATAAAACTCCTCCCGTCGTTAGCATAAAAGCACCTAATGAGGCTACAAGAGGCCAAGGACTTGGATCTACTAGATGATATGTATGAGTTGTTCTTAAATATTTAAATTGTTCTTTAAATAGCAAATTATCGAGTACCTTGCTATGTTTTTTGTTTTTAATTAAAGAATTTAGTAGCTTTGAATTAAACATAAATATGCTTTTAAAATTTTCGTTTTCTAGCTGTTCGGGCGTTAGTGTGTGTTCTTTGGCCTCTGACAGGCAAACCTTGATTTTTCCTTAAACCTCTGTAGGATTTAATTGAAGCCAGAGTTTTTGAAATTAATAACTTTGATTTTTTTAAGTCACCTGCTACTTCAATTTTCAAAACCTCCATAATTTTGATTAATTTATTAATATGCTCCTTAGATAAATTTCTAACCTTTAAATTTTTAGAAAACCCTAATTTTTTACAAAGTGAAGAGGAATTTCCTTTTCCAATCCCATAAGCATACCGCAAAGAAAAAAAAATGGACTTATTGTCGGGCAATTCGGACCCAAATAAGTAGACCATTAAAAATATAATAGCTCAATCATAATATTAACACTCATATGAATGGGGTTTAAGAAAATGTCCGGGTAAATTCCCATAATAAATGTTCCTGAAATTAAAGGTAGAAAAATTAGGAACTCGCGGGCGCTGATGTCTAAAAAAGTATTTGTATGCTGAGTTTTCAAATTACCGTAAACAATTCGATTAAATAACCACAATGAATAAGCCCCTCCAATGATTATACTCATTGCGCTTAAAATTGTAATTATTGTATTTACTTTGAAAGAACCTGTTAAAATTAAAAACTCGCCTACAAAACTACTAGTCCCGGGAAAACTAATATTAGCCATAGTGAAAAAAAGAAAAATTGTTGCGTAGATCGGCATTACGGAAGTAAGTCCTCCATAGTACCTTACGATTCTAGTTCGATATCTATCGTAAACTACACCAATAATTAAAAATAAAGCGCTCGCCACAAAACCATGGCTGAGACTCTGAAAAATAGCCCCTTCAATGCCTATCGTATTAAAACTAAAAACTCCTAGAATAACTAGATTCATATGAGCAATTGATGTATAAGCGATGATTCGCTTAAAGTCTGTCTGACGAATTGCAGTAAAAGATGTGTAAACAACTCCGCTCGCGGATATAGCATAAACTAGCGGAGTGAAAAAAAAGGATGCTTGGGGAAAAAGTGGTAAAGAAAAACGGATAAAGCCATAAGTTCCCAGCTTTAAAAGAACTCCAGCTAGAATTACCGAGCCAGCTGTTGGAGCTTCTACGTGCGCTTCGGGTAACCATAAGTGCACGGGAATCATGGGAATTTTGCTAGCAAAAGCCAAAAAAAAAGTAAACCACAAAAATTTCTGTTCTTGTTCAGAAAATGAGAAAGCTAAAAGAAGTTGGTAATCAGTAGTCCCTACTTGCCAATAAATGTATAAAACGGACAATAACATTAAAACCGAACCAAATAAAGTGTATAAAAAAAAATAGTAGGATGCTAAAACCTTTCTTTCACGCGAACCCCAAATACCAATAATCAAAAACATCGGAATTAGAACGCTTTCAAAAAATATGTAAAAAAATACAAGGTCAAGAGTACAGAAAACGCCAATTAAAAAAAATTCTAAGACTAAAAAAGTGATTAAAAACTCTTTTAGACTGGATTTAACACTGTTCCAGCTAGCTAAAATACACAACGGTATTAATAAAGTTGTAAGAAGCAAAAAAAAGATAGAAATACCGTCAACTCCTAAAGTTAAATTTAAGTTTAAGCCTAAAAACCAAGGGTACTGCAAAACGTACTGAAACGCTCCAGTTCCTTTGTGAAAAAACCCGAATAAAAGTAAACAACCTGTAAAAGAAAGCCCTGTAACATTTAAAGCTACAACTCTCATAAACTTTTCTTCACTTGCTGGTATAAGTGATAAAAATAAACTGCCAATAATCGGAAATAAAAAGATATAAATTAATAGATTTTTAACGTGTGCGTATAATGACATTACCTATTTTACACTTTACAGGATTCGAACCTATGACTATCAGTTTAGAAAACTACTGCTCTATCCAACTGAGCTAAAAATGCGATAAACTGTAGCTAATGGAAAAGGGACTCGAACCCCCGACATTTGGATTATGATTCCGACGTTCTAACCAGCTGAACTATTCCACCCTAACTAAAGCTCATCTGTTACGCTGAAAGATTCAATAACAACTTCAAAAACTAAAAGAAATAAAAAATTTGGATTTATAAATAAAAGTACAAGGGAAAGTAGTAAAAAACTTAGTATGATAGTTTTGTTAGTAGACAAAGGGTGATAAAGTTTTCCAACTAGCAGATTTTCAAAGTATAGCACTTTAACGATTCGAATGTAGTAAAAAGTAGAAACCACGCTACAAAGAATTACTAACAAGGGAATTGTGTAAGTTTTGAATTGTAAAAGAGATAAAAAGATTCCCATCTTTGCAAAAAAACCGATTAACGGAGGCAGACCTGCGATTGAAAACATAGTTACAGCTAAACTGAGAGCTAACCCAGCATTAGATTTATTCAGCAAAACAAGATCTCCTAGTTCTTTTGTATACTTGAAAATCACTTTTTGTCTTTTTACTCTTAAAAGAAGTATGATAAACCAAGTACAAGCTCCTGCAATCATATAGATAATTAAATAAAATAAAAGCATTCTAATTCCAAGCACATGCCCACTACTGAAAGCAAGTAATGAGTAACCCATATGACTTGTAGAACTGTAAGCTAATAATGTTTTTAATTTTCTTTGTTTTAAACCACCGAAAGATCCAACAAAAACACTGAATACCCCAACCCACAGAGAGTAAAACTGCCAACAATCTATCAATGGAAAAAAAGCTGTATAGCATAAACGTGTTAAAAATACAAACAAACTTAACTTAGTAAGCACGGCGAAAAAAAAGGTAGAACTGGTAGGAGATCCTTCATATACATCTAAAGACCAGAAATGAAAAGGAGCTAACGCAAGTTTGATGAATAAACTAAACAAAACAAAGGTTAAACCAATTTCCAGTAAATTGGAGTTGCACTGGTTTAGGATGGATGAAAAAAAAACATCTTGGGTTTCGGAGCGAAAAGCTAAATTGTTACTATTATTTATAAGTAGGCTAAACTGATTTGTTAAACCTAGCCCAGTTTCACAAGAGTCAGTAAATAAATCCCACAAATCTACGACATGAATTGACCCACTTACCGCGTATAAAATAGAACTACCTAACAAAAAAAACGCTGATGAAACTGCACCGGTTATGAAATACTTAATACCCGCCTCAATAGAATAATTAGATGTTTTCCGAAAAGATGCTAAAATGTAAGATGCTAGACTGGTTAATTCAATTGCCAAATAAGCGGTTAATAAATCATTACTGCTACACAATAGTATAAGACCTAACACCGCAAACAATAGAACTAATAGGTACTCAAAAGCGGTTAAACGCTGTTCTTTAAAAGATTCCGCCGTTAAGAAAAAGTAAGTTGATGAAAAGAAACAAACCGTAAATTTAGTGAAAAGTCCTAAATAGTCATTAACTATCGCATTATGAAGACTTAAAATGTTTAACCCCAGTAATTCATCATTTGAAATTAAATAGCAAGTCATTGCTAAAATTAAACCCAAACACTCGCCAAGAGCTTTTTCTATCGTTATACTGTAATTTTTATATACGATAAGTGAGGCTACAATTAATATATACGCTGCGCTAATAGCTATAAAATGCTCTGGAAATACAGTGAATGACTGTAAAAATACTACGCTATATAAACTTGTATTGAAAGGTTTTAATAACATTAATTAAGTTACAACTTATTTAATTTGAAGGTTCGAGAGAGTTGTTTGAAAATTGCTTGGTCCGTGACTTTTTGATTATTCCAGTTATTCGTTAAGTAGACCACGCCAATTAATACTACTAATAAAATTAATCCTGCAAATAAAAATTGTAAGACAAAATAAGAATACAAGATCTGCCCATAAACCACTACATCAGTTGTTGCGTCAATTAAATCTAACCAGTTCGTGTATTTATTGAAATAGAAGCTATCTGAATGAAAATTAGTTCTAAATTGGTTAGACACTTGTTGAAAGAGAGGGAAGAATGAAAAAATGCCGAAAAAGATACCTGCTGGAATATATTTTGTTAAAGTTTTTGCTAAATTATGAAGTTTGAACTCCAACATCATGATAGCAAATAAAAATAAAACAGCAATCGCTCCCACATATACTAGCACAAAAAGTAACGCTAAAAACTCGCATTCCAATAAAAACAGTATAAACGAAGACGTTAAAAAACTTAAAACTAAAAACAAAAGAGAAAATATAGGGTGTTGCGAAAAAACCACGATAGCGGCACTAATTACTAAAAAAATTGAAAAGAAGTAAAATAATACATTTGCACCAACCATTATAAAAGTATCCATGAAAAAGAGACTTGAACTCTTAAAAATTGACAATTCTTTAAAATCTAACCAGTCAAAATATAAAACAATTAAAAAAGAATCAAAAGATTCCCGCAATTCTAGCAGTATTTTAGGGTACTTTTTTAATATACGCTTGAGTTCTGGAGCGATTTCAGGCAAATATTTTCTTTGGATACATTTAAATTTAAAAAGGTTTTGTAACTTTAACTGACCGTAATTTCATTTTTTCCAGCTACACGTTCCCGTACAGCTACCTTGTTACGACTTCATCCAAATTATCAATTTTTCAATCAACTTAACTAAATTAAATTTTCAAGCAAAACCGGTTTTCTGCATGTGACGGGCGGTGTGTACAAGGCCAAGTGACATATTCACCGCGACATTGTGATGCGCGATTACTAGTGATTCCGGCTTCATGTAAGCGAGTTTCAGCATACAATCCGAACTGAGAAAATTTTTGGAGATTAACTAAAAATTCGATTTTTTGTAACTTTCTGTAATTTTCATTGTAGCACATGTGTAGCCCAATCTATAAGGGTCACATTGACTTGACTTGGTTCTCACCTTCCTCCAACTTCTCATTGGTGGTGTCTTTAAAGCTTTTTTCAAAAATCTGCGGTTTTTGAAAAATAAGTAACTTTGAAATTAAAGATAAGAGTTGCGCTCGTTTAAGGACTTAACCAAACATCTCACGACACGAGCTGACGACAGCCGTGCAACACCTGTGTAAATATCCTATTGACATTACAAAGCGCAATGTCAAATTCGATTTTCATGTCAAAGATTGGTAAGGTTTTGCGCGGAGTATCGTATTAAACCACATGCTCCACCACTAGTATTAGCCCCCGTCAATTCCTTTGAGTTCCAACCTTGCGGTCGTACTCCTCAGGCGGAGTGCTTACGGCGTTAGCTTTAAAATCTAAATGAACTATTTGAAGATTCTACCTCACAAAGAGTTAATTCCATCTATGTTCACATTAAATTACAGCACTCAGAGTTTACAGTATGGACTACGAGGGTATCGAATCCTATTTGCTACCCACACTTTCGTCCCTCAACGTCAGTTTTTACTAAAAAGTCGCCTTCGCTACTGGTATTCCTTTATATATCTTTAGATTTTACCCTTACGTATAAAATTCTACTTTTCTGTATAAAACTCAAGTAAAACAGTATTACAAGCTTGTTTAAAGTTGGGCTTTAAGATTTAACAAGTAACTTATTTTACAGTCTACGGACCCTTTACGCCCAGTTACGTTGAATAACGCTCGCCCCTCCCGTATTACCGCGGCTGCTGGCACGAGTATTGGCCGGGACTAAACTTCTTTAAATAATGTCATTATCATTCTTAACGAAAAAACTTTACAACTAAAAAAAGCCGTCTTCATTCAAATAGCATTGCTGGATCAAACTTTCGTTCATTGGTTACAGTAAACATTAAACCTCTTTAATGCTCCTGCTTCAAAACCGTACGTGAAAGTTCCCTTATCATACGGCTCCTCTAATTTTACATCATTTCGCGATCCATTGCCATTCAAAAGTTGCATGTTGTTTAGTTTACAGCTTTCTTTTTTAGATAGAAAAGACGGTATGGTCACGCTCTACTGTATCTGTAGGGAAAAAAAGCAGTTTACACAAATTACAACATCTGTTTTGTTTACTCAGAATTTTTGATACGTTACCCGAAATATAATTCTTTTAAAATTAGTTAGTAAGTGAGCATATTTTCTGCATTACACAAAAACATTCGCTTTTTACTAAATCCTCTGTCTTGATACCCATAAGGCTGGTAACCGTGTCTTTAATAAAGAAAAGTATCAAAATTTACCCTGTTCCATAAAACCTTTTTGTGTTAGGAGTTGGTTGCTCTGCGCCGGAGCTACGTGTAGATAATGAGTGGCTAATGGCAGGACCTCATACGTTTTGTGCTCGTGTCGATGTTTCGACCTGCAGGGACTGCTCCTAATGGAAAAAGAGATATTATCCCCCTGCTTAAGGAATTACGGCGTTTTGATACAACTTTCTTGCGTCAACTAATCTAACACACTTGCTAGCAGTTCGTCGAATCAGATCTCTTTTAATTCTTCACCTCATTTAACCCAGCTTCATATTTTGATAACCATTCTCTATATGTGGGTTAAGCTTTTCCTCGTATTATCTACTAAAGGGAGAACTTATAGTTCCCAAGATTTCACAGTTTGTACGGCATAATGCCAATACATAAAAATTCGTTAATTTTAACTTCGTTTTTAAACAGGTCGCACTCCAATATTCCTCACTGCTGGCCGACTACTCAGCCTGGACCTTGTTTCAGTTCCAGTGTGGTTGATCGTCCTCTAAGACCAACTAAGGATCATTGGCTTGGTAAGCTGTTAAATTTACCAACTACCTAATCCTACACAGACCCATCTTTTAGCGGAATCCACTTTTTTAAAAAGCTAACCCTTTTTGTTTTATTCAGTATTCAAACACTCTAAAGAATATTTTTGTTCTAAACTAAAAGGTAGCATTCTGTCTATTCCTCACCCGTTCGCTACAAAATAATTTTCGTTTAACTTGCATGTGTTAAGCATACTATTAGCGTTCATTCTGAGCTAGGATAAAACTCATAATATTATAACTCAAAACATTAATATCAAAAGTTAAGCTAAATTGAATTAAAATCTAAGGAAAAAAACGATTTTCGTTACTTAGCGCATTTGTAAGATTAAAAAGTTTTAATCCTTTAATTTTTTAGTGCTTCCAAGCTAAAAACTTTACAATTCATACACTCTAAGTCTATCAATGTAGTCATCTTCTACATTTGTTGGAAAACTAGTTTTAAGGTTAATTTCTCACTTAGATGCTTTCAGTAATTATTTATTACGAATTTAGCTATTCGACGATGCTATTGGTCTAACAATCGATTTACCAGAGATTCGCTTTTCCCGGTCCTCTCGTACTAAGGTTTAATCCTTTCAGTTTTCAACACCTGCGGTAGATAGGGACAAAACTGTCTTACGACGTTCTAAACTCAGATCATGTACCGCCTTCCTTGGCGAACAGCCAAACCCTTGGAGCCGATTACAGCTCCAGGATGCGATAATCCAACATCGAGGTGCCAAACCATTCCGTCGATAAGGTCTCTAGAGAATGATTAGCCTGTTATCCCTGGCGTACTTTTTATTCGTTGAGCGATGATCGTTTCCACCCAAAATCATCGGATCACTATAACTGACTTTCGTCCCTGTTCGATTTGTCAATCTTGCAGTCAAGCAAGTATTTACTATTGCGCTTACGAATCGATGTTTTTCAACTTAAACTTACCTTTGTACGCCTCCGTTACTTTTTTGGAGGCGACCGCCCCAGTCAAACTACCCATTATAAACTGTCTTGACAAATTAGTGATAAAAACTTTTAAGAGTGGTATTTCATTTTAGTTTAATCTATTCACTTACGTGAAAGGTTACTTTCATTATTTACTTAATCAAAACAACAACCACTTATGCTACACATAAAATTTTTTAGCACAATGTATAACTGTAGTAAAAGTGCACAGGGTCTTTCCGTCTGGCCGCAAGTATTCCGCATCTTCACGGAAAATTCAATTTCGCTGAGTTTGTGCTGGAGACAGTGGGACAGTCGTTACGCCATTCATGCAGGACACCAATTAAATGCCAAGGAATTTCGCTACCTTAGGACCGTCAAGTTACAGCCGCCGTTTACTGGGGTTTAGGGTTAGAGCCAAATGACCCTTTCCTTTAATCTTGCAGCACTGGGCAGGCGTCAGCCTCAATACATCTTTTTTCAAATTCGCAGAGACCTGTGATTGCGATAGGTAGGTTCTCTCGGACTTTCCCCCGCTTTAAACCGTACGTGACAGTTTCCCGTCATACGGCTTGAGCCTCTTCGCACAGAGGAATTCCGGAATTTTATTTGATTATTCTTTGTTCTCTCCATACCGCTTTCAAGTGTCCATTCTTAGAGTACATTATCTGTTGATGGCAGGTTTTGTGTAAAAATAATAAATTTGAAAGTTTGTCAGAACCTCGTTCTTTCCTAGGAAGAATATGGGGAACTTTTAGGTCTTCATGCATATTATCTCTTAAAATACCACCACATACCGGACAGATACCCTTTTGTTTCTTTAGAAGGTTGATACGTTATTTACCCAAAAGGATATTTCTTTTAGAACCGCTGGCGATTCTTTTCTCGAAGTACGTTGAATTTTCTGGATCAAAGGAGTTTAATCCTTTACAGACGATGTGTCTAGTGACAATTACATCTTGAATTTGAAATAACTTGATAGTAATTTCAAATTCATATAACAATCTTTGGCAATAAATAAAGTTAGCCATTTGGAAGTGAACACCCTTTCGAGTCAAATCATAGGACACTAGATCCAGATTTTGTCTGAAACATTACACTTCAGCATTCGCTTTTTCCAAACTCTTTTACCCCCATTCTGATATATTGTCTTGCGACAATACCACCTTCTTAAAAGTTAGGAGGAATAAGGGCTTACCCAGTTCCGAATAAAACACAATTGAATTACTTAGTTTTCTCATCTACCCCGATAGTCATGTGTCCAACTGCGTACCGCATAAAAAGGACGGAACGCCAACTACAAAATCTCGTATCAGTTCAGTTTCGAGACGCTGTTTTCACGAGGCCTAATAGTGGAAGATTCACTTTCGTTAAACATATAATTCTAGTCTAGCCCTCTACGTGTATAATAAATTATACAGGTTTTTCATCAATCTGACTATGATGAGGAAGTACATTGTTCTAGAAGCTTTACACTACATTGTTACCAATAGTAGCATATCCTAGTAGACTCATCTCAATTGGAAAAGAAAACGTCATTTCAGACGTATTGCTTTATTCAGCTTTTCTGGTCGCACTTTTTAATAAACAGTCGCTGTCCCCGATTCTGTGACAACTTTGTAAGGTTACCCTAATAAAGTTACTTCTTATCCCGAAGTTACGAAGTCATTTTGCCGAGTTCCTTCAACGCAATTCTCTCAAGCGCCTTAATTTACTAAATTTGTCCACCTGTGTCGGTTTAAGTACGGTTTTAATTTTTAAAGCTATTTCTTGAAAAGACTATAAAACATTCATTCAAACCATAAAATAAATATATTATTAATGTTTTGTCACTTATAAAAAATATAAAATTAATAATTTCTTACCCATCAAAATAAACTTTCGTTTAATTTTCTTAGAGACCGATTAACTACACCAAAACGGATTAACCTTGATTTGGAAACCTCAGACTTAAGGCGACAATGTTTTCCACATTGTTTATCGCTACTCATATCAACATTCTCACTTCTGATTTCTTCAGTTTATATCACCATAAACCTTTTTAAATTTACAGAACGTTCTGCTACCATTTAAGATCATTGACTTAAATCTACAATTTCGGCAAGTAATTTAAGTCCCTCTACATTTTCAACGCGAAAAAACTAGACCAGTGAGCAATTACGCACTCTTTAAAAGCTAGCTGCTTCTAAGCTGACCTACTGGTTGTCAGAGTTTTTATACGTTTTTACCACTTAATCACTTTCAAGGACCTTAACCATCAGTCTGGGCTGTTTCCCTCTTGACTATGAATCTTAGCACTCATAGTCTGTCTGCTTAAAACATTTTATTTTGTATTCGAAGTTTCACTAAATTCAGTAAAATTTTCATTCCCATCGCTTATCGAGAGCTCTACCTCAAAATGAAGAATTTTAAACGCTCTACTTAAATAGATTTCGCAGAAAACCAGCTATCTCTGAGTTTGATTAGCCTTTCACTCCTAACCACAGGTCATCTCAATATTTTTCCACATACACGAGTTCGGCCCTCCGATGAGCGTTACCGCTTCAAATTCAACCTGCCCATGGTTAGATCACTCAGTTTCGGGTTTTATTTTAGAGACTACATTTAACATTTTAGAACTTAATTTCTTTGTGCCTGCACTTTTTAATTTGCGTAAGCTCGCCACTAAAATAAACTTGTTGATCTATTATACAAAAGATACGTTGTCACTCGTAATAAAGAGCTCTAACTGCTTGTTAGCATTAAATTTCAATGTCTTTTCAATTTTCATGAATTCTTTTTCACCTTTCCTTCACAGTACTAATTCACTATCAAGCATCAAAACTTTTAGACTTTGAGGATGGTACCCCAATATTCAATCAACGCATAACATGCATCAATTTACTTTTTTAAATTTTCAAATTTTTCACCTTACAGGGCTTTCTCCTTCTACGGCTATTTAAATATTAAGTATGATTGAAAATTCTATAGCCTTTTTACCGCGTTCGCTCGCCGCTACTTACAATATCTCTGTTGATTTTTTCCTTAGTTACTTAGATGGTTCAATTCACTAAGTTTATATATTTTAATCAACGATTAAAATAAACTTCAATCAAACGAAATTTGGTCTCCCATAAAATGGAAAATCGAGGTTCTCAGCAAAAAAACTACTCACCTACAATTTTTCGTTATTAAACGTCCATTTTTAGTTTTGATGTTTAGGGATTCATTTAATGCAGAAAAAACTTTTTAATAACAAAACAAAC